AGGAAACTCGTTGCGTTGGGAAACCCACACATCAATTTGAGAGATTTTTCATTTCTCTATCTGCGTCGCTTTTTTGCAATTCGGCAAATTAGTGGGGCGCAAAGGCGAAACTTTGAAAATGAATTTGCAAGGAAAAAGGATGAGATTTTTTTCGTAAATTGATGTTTGTACTTGTAGTCGGAAACAACTGGGAAGAGTTATCCCCCCAACAGTAATTGAATGACGAGGAGCCGTATGAGGTGGGAATCTCACGTACGGTTTTGTATAGCGACGTTGTAGCTGTCGACTATTTCACAACTACACCGAAAAAACCCAACTCTGCCCTACGTAAAGTCGCCAGGGTTCGATTAACCTCCAAGTTTGAGGTAACGGCTTACATACCAGGTATTGGCCACAATTTGCAGGAACATTCGGTGGTCCTCGTGAGAGGCGGAAGGGTCAAAGACCTACCCGGCGTTAGGTATCACATCGTTAGAGGATCCCTAGATGCTGTAGGAGTGAAGGATCGTAAAAAAGGGCGTTCCAGTGCGTCGCAGAGCATTGTCACAACTCGTATCATCGCAATGATTCCGTATCAGTTGTTCTGATATGTTAAATGTGTAGCCGACCCAATATTGCCGGGGGACTGAAGCCTGCTACTACAAAGATTGACTATTACCCGTCTATTTGTGTGAAACAACTTGGTGTCTAAGGTATTTTACTCCAGTAGGTTAAGTTGAGTTTTACCCGGACTCCCACCTAAAAAGAAAAGTCTTTTCCTTCCGGAACAGGTTCGGGTTACGACTATGGAGATTCGGCGGAGACTTTGTATACATGTACCGATTGGATCGAGAAACCTACGGATATTAATAGTAAGATAACTGAATTGCAAAATTTTTCCTTCCCATACCTATTTCTACTTTCTCCGTGGAAGAGAAGGAAACGGATGCTCAATGTGCAATGAGTAAATATGATTTGCGTAACGAATAAAAATTGGTTAAAAACCGGTAGTTCTTATTCAATCATATGGAAAGCTGTATTCGGCGAAAGTCGCACGTGCAGTTTGGAGGGAGATCCCCCACTACCCGGCGGATCCACTCTACAATATGGAGTAAAGAAGCCAAAATAGTAGCTTAAGACATCGCCGGAAAAAAAAAAAATTGGTTGAAGTCTGACATAGTTGTAAACTTGTGGTACATCGGAGCAGTGTAGTGAACAAAATTAGAAATATCGAATCGGATCCAATTTATCGCAATCGATTAGTAAACATGCTAGTTGATCGTATTCTGAAAAACGGCAAAAAATCACTTGCTTATCAGATTTTTTATCAGGCTATGAAGCGGATTAGATAAAAGACAAATAGGAACCCACTGTCTGTTCTGCGACAGGCAGTTCGTGGGGTAACTCCCGATGTAGTCACAGAAACCAAACGTGTAGGTGGATCAACTTATCGAGTTCCCGTTGAAGTAGTACCTGCAAAAGGAAAAGCTTCGGCCATCCGGTGGTCATTGATCGCGTGTCGAAAACGCTCAGGTCGAAGTATGGCTTTAAGATCGAGTGATGAATTGATGGATGCCGCCAGAAATTCTGGTAGTGCCATACGAAAAAAGGAGGAGACTCACAAAGTTGCGGAAGCTAACAAAGCTTTTGCCCACTTCCGTTAGTTTTGTTTATATTCGTTCCAATCCACAATCTTTTCGTTGTGGATTGGAACCGGGGCGCAGGTATCGGGGAATCGAGAAACACTACGCAGAAATGGATAAGTGAGGGGTTGACGACTACTTCCTCCTCAGTTCATTAATTATTCCAATATTTGGAATACGTTGGTCGATGCGAAGCTGCGGAGTGATTCGTTCGTAAAAAGGCTTGACACAGGATTAGTTTCTTAGAGACCAAATTTGATTAGGGGCGCACATCACGTAGGAGAAAAATTTCATCTCTCCCCTTCCCTTTGTTTTAGGGAATCCAGGTTGTCAAATAATTGACAAAAAATTTTGAGATACGGGGAAAAAGCCTCTTTATCCAAAAATTCTATAGACTCAATCAATTTTGGTTGACACAGATAGGTTTTTGTGATACACTAAGAATTAACAGGCTTACTAGCCTGGGGAATCACTAACTCCTTCTCGGAAACCAAAAATTACCATGACCGCAACTCTAGAACGACGCGAAAGCGCAAGCCTATGGGGTCGCTTCTGCGACTGGATCACCAGCACCGAAAACCGTCTTTACATTGGATGGTTCGGTGTCTTGATGATTCCCACCCTACTAACCGCAACCTCTGTATTTATCATCGCTTTCGTCGCAGCTCCTCCTGTAGATATTGACGGTATTCGCGAGCCCGTTTCTGGTTCTTTGCTATACGGTAACAACATTATCTCTGGTGCTATCATCCCTACTTCTGCAGCTATTGGGTTACACTTCTACCCAATCTGGGAAGCAGCTTCCGTCGATGAATGGCTTTACAATGGTGGTCCCTATGAACTGATCGTTCTTCACTTCCTACTTGGTGTAGCTTGCTACATGGGTCGCGAATGGGAACTAAGCTTCCGTTTAGGTATGCGTCCTTGGATTGCTGTCGCTTACTCAGCTCCAGTCGCAGCTGCTACCGCCGTATTCCTGATCTACCCAATTGGTCAAGGAAGTTTCTCTGACGGTATGCCTCTGGGCATTTCTGGTACTTTCAACTTCATGATCGTCTTCCAGGCTGAGCACAACATCCTTATGCATCCTTTCCACATGTTGGGTGTAGCTGGCGTATTCGGCGGCTCTCTATTCAGTGCTATGCATGGTTCTTTGGTAACTTCTAGTTTGATTAGGGAAACTACTGAGAATGAGTCTGCCAATGCAGGTTATAAGTTTGGTCAAGAAGAAGAAACTTACAACATCGTAGCTGCTCACGGCTACTTCGGTCGTTTGATCTTCCAATATGCTAGCTTCAACAATTCTCGTTCTCTACACTTCTTCTTAGCTGCTTGGCCCGTAGTAGGTATCTGGTTCACCGCCTTAGGCATCAGCACTATGGCATTCAACTTGAATGGTTTTAACTTCAACCAATCTGTGGTTGACAGTCAAGGTCGTGTTATAAACACCTGGGCTGATATCATAAACCGCGCCAACCTAGGTATGGAAGTCATGCATGAACGTAATGCTCATAACTTCCCCCTAGACTTAGCTTCTGTCGAAGCCCCTTCTATAAACGGATAATAGCCGTCTGGTTATGCAGCACAACTGGATACCAAACCCTTCAACTTCGGAAGATGGAGTTTGGTGTCCAATGAAAAGGGAAGGTTCCTACGGTAGAACGAAAATAGGGAAAAATAACGGCCTGTCACAATCTCACGGTCACCAGTTTCCCACCTTGAATTGAGGAGAAAGAAGAGTCGGAATATCCTTCTGGGATTTAATAATTGAGAAGAGTTACTATTCCGATTCGCTGAATGCTTGTAACCCTTCAATCTTTTGGGTAGAAGGAGTTGGGAGTACATTCTTCATTTCACAGATTCTCTGTTGTCTTGTTATATACATGCAGTGAATATGGATGTGTATCAATCGAAAAATCTAAATAGCTTAAAGGATGAATTTTGTTTGGGGAGCCCCTTAACAAAAACAAATCACAAAGGGGGCGGACGTAGCCAAGTGGATCAAGGCAATGGATTGTGGATCCATCACGCGCGGGTTCAATCCCCGTCGTTCGCCCATCCGGGTAATTCAATACTACCGCTCCGCTTGCTTAGGGCGGAGAGAATTTGCTGAGGTGGACGGGCTATATGCGGGTCTCTTCGACAATAACAATAACATCTGAGAATTCCCGATTTCATTCCAGTTTTGGATGCGGTTAGTTACGAAAATAACTAGACTCGTCTGATAGATTTCTTCCATCCCATGTTGAAATTTTCGAAATTCTCGGTATAATAGAATATAATAAATATAGGGAATAGGTAGATAAATAGTCTCAGAGCTAATATGGAAAAACAAAACTATGGCGAAAAAAGAAAAGGTGGTAAGAGAAAGAGTAGAAGTAAGGGGCCCAGATTTTTCCTCTGAAGTTTGGGACTTCTTAGAAGTCGATGCATTAAACTACTTCTCCGAATCATTGGGAAACCAACATCTCGAAGAACTTGTAGTTAGTCCAGCTTCCACTGCTGAACCTTCTATCAGATTATCTGACTTGTGATTTCTAAGTTCACTGTTTTTATGTAATCTGCGTCATTCAGTAATGAGGGGCAGTAGCATCACCCTGGAGATGCTGATGTTGCTGACGATACCAATTTTTATGCATCGCTTAAGTGACAAAAATTCGATCGAGAGAAGTTTTGTATTAACGAAAGTCATTAATGGAGGTGACGGGATAAGAAAAAAACACACAGAAAATTCTGGCAAATTTTCCTACGATTGCTTCCTTCGATTCAAAAAAATTCGTTATGGTGTCACGACTCCCCCGGGTTTCGGTAGATGGAAGGCACGTATAACGAGGGATTCCCGACTCTTTGGCGGGGATAGATTCAAGGATGACACTGAAGGGATTCCAGTAGTTCGTGGGGGTAGGTATCTGCAAAATTTACTTAGGTTTTTCAAATTCTATAACCAATCGGTAGTTTCCAAGAACGTAAATGACTGCCACCAAAACAATTTTGATTCGTCGCTTCTCCGGGAAATTCATGACGAGCAAGATCTGGATCTGTTACAAGCAATACGGTTGGGAAACGATTCATTAAGTCCCGTAGTATTGGAGCCCTGTGACAAAGCGCTACTTGAATCCGCAGATTCAGCAGATCACCGAGGGGATGGATCGGCATTTTCCTTTGAGCAAGAAGCCTTTTCCAACTTGTATTCGTTTACGTCTTGTAAAAAAACGATGTTGTTTCAAAACTTTCTATCCGGATTAGATTATGGAGAAGATAGGAAAGACTTTCCCGTTCTACACGCTTATTCACAAATTAGAAATCAATTAATAAACCGATTCACTGACTTCCTTTCGATAATTAAGAAATCAAACCGTATTCTATCTGGGGAGATAGTTATTGACGTCGGTAATAGCATCAATTCCGAGAAAGGATTTTTTCCATCGGGAATGAGGGAAAATAGAGCGTTTACCAAAATATCTGGCAATAAACTTAGGTTAGCAAATAGCGAATACTTCGACTTCAATGAAATTCTTCCAAACTCTTTTAAAGCATCTTTAGAGATACCTAAGGAAACAACTAATCGAAATGAAAATACTAATTTTTTAAACAAATTAAAAAGGGGGGGGAACCTAGATTCAATCTATTTTTTAGTTAGATTATATGGGCGAAATAGAATCATACCTCTCTACTCAACATACATATTTCTTCTCCACGATTATCTCTGCGCGTTATCCACTGAATATTTTTTCCAAATCAAATATTGGTTGGATGAATGGACGGGGATCGGAGAACACACCAGTGTAACAAGAATTGCAACTGACTAAACAGTATTCAAGTGGAAGGATGACGTAGAGCGTCTACTGAACGAATATGTTAACTTCCGAATTCATGAGTGTAGGAATGTTCAATCAAATGTGCATAGATGGCTCAATGCGACAGGGGATTTGTCTTTTTCGCCTGTCGGGAAATTCTTGGGAGAAGCAATGAAGTACGACTTGGAGGAATTAATCTGCCGTGTGTCAATAGTGAAAAGCAAGTTGCTAAATAATACTGGTGTCAGTCTCCGTAGTACCAATCAACATACCAAGAACTATTTTCATCGATTTCTCGATGTGTTATTTCTTTCTGAAATGATTGTTGCTGAAGCTACTCGCCAGAAAACTCTGATAGATACCATTGATTACTGCATCGAAAAATTGGACGATATAGATTTTGAGAAATTGAACAAAATGAGTCGTATTGAGCTTGATTTTTTCTCAAGTTTATTTGGTGGTTACATTGACGAACAGATACTTTTTCTAAAAACAATTCTTGAAGAAGGAAGAAGTTTCTTCATCAAGTCTAGACTGTTAAGAAGTAATAAATCGGTAGGCTCCTCGGACGCATTGAAACCTGCGTCGAATTCCACCTTTCTCGGGTTGCCTCGCATCGAAGCTATCCGAGCAGGATTCCCGAGTGAGGCTCTTTTCATTACGGGGAGGCAAATTTGGAATCTGTTTCTGTATGATTTAAGTCGCGAAGGGAATTCAATTAGCAATATTGGTGGGGATATTCCAAAAAGCATTTCCGATCAAATGGATAAAATAAACGACTCACCTATACGGAGCCGTGCTGGAAATAACTTCATCCCAAGAATCGAAAGGGGTTTCTTCATCGGGAAATGCAACAGTAGTTATCTCGACGTGTTAGAAAACTTTTATGTGGGCTCCCACGAGAAAGCCATCTCATCTGATATCATCTCTTTTATTCATCCCCAACTGTCAGATTCGTTATCATCCAATTTCTCGAAACAAACAGCGGGTAAGGTAGCTGGTCACTTACTCACACCAATTCAATTCATTTTGCCTAATCTGCATGAATCTGCAACAATAGTAACTCATTTAGATGGACTTCCCAATACTATTTCGGATCTGAATGGGTTACTGGCAAGTTTGAGCTCATCCCCTCGTGAAGGATCGTTCTTATCTTTGTGCAGTAACGATGTAGTTTCTTTGGAGAAGGCGTCGGTAAACTCCGACTCGTGGTCGGATCATCAGCGATCCCAACCTCGTCGGAATTTGGTATTAGATCGAGTCAATTCGGAAAAGTTTGTTGAAGATGGATTAGACTCGAGAAATGGTTCCGTCAGGAATCGAGTCTATCGAAACGGTTTGTCTATTGAGTATTTCTGGGAACCGGAAGAATTGGATATACCTTATTGGTCGCTAAGATTCTCATTATGCAATGATGTAACATCACGATTTCTAGCAGGATCAATTGGAAAGGAGGTTCCCCGCGAAGATACGGGGTTTGCAGATTCATCTACCCGGGAAGAAGCTGCTCGCCCGTCCCATTTCATCAATTTTAATGAATTATCAAAAGATTTAAACGGATATAAGATCTCTTGGATCTTTTGGAAAGACAGTATCGGCAAAAAATGGAGCTTATTGATAGATTATATACCCCTGTTTTTTACCCCCACTTGGTGGAGATACTTCTGCGACCTAATTAGAGAAACATCTCCAGAAATAGTACTTAAGATAAGTTACGATTCAAATCATGATCTTCCTAGAATTTCTGAAAGAATTGCTGAGAATTTAGTAGGTGGCGCGAAAGGCTATTTACTCCAAAGCCTGCAAAGGCTAGGATTGAGATTCGGAAACAATTCTATTAATACTATATTACCCGAGACAGATCTCCTCATTCTCAAAAAAATTTCTGATGAAGCAGAGATGTTACATCCAGGTGAATGGTCGGTATCTCAATTTTCCAATAGGCCTATCTCCTATTGCTGCATCCTCTCCATATTATTTGTTCTCGCGTTACTGAAACATCCTTTGTCTGCCGTTTCGGGTTCTAATTCTTTTCATTCGTGGAAACGTTTCGATACTCTTGAATATTTAACAGACCCAATGCGTGGATCCTATTTAAAAAAGGTAATGTATTCCCCCCCGACAAGCTAAATGTTAACGAGAGATCTACTAATCCATTCCTTAAATAGATTCTTGAATTGTGTAAGTAATATAATTTTTTTTCTTCTCGTGAAAAATGAACTTGATTCATGGATATTTCGTAGGGAAACCTCTGATATTTTAGATAGTAATAAAGAACTACTGACTCAATATTTAGTAACGACTAAGATTATCTACGGGTATGCATCGAAATCGAAATCCAATTATGATTTATTGAGCAACAAGATTTTTCATGAACCTTACCCACAAGAAAGGTCCAATGTTTTGGCATACTTACTTCAATTCTGGCAAAATGATCTATTGGGTCACAAGATCCGTAAGTTGGATCCTGCGGAGAAGTGGGCTTTTTCCGCCCTTGGGAGAAATATTCTACTTTCAGCACCAACAAGACGAGGAGACAGTCTACTAAACATGCCAGGTGGTGACATACCTATTTCACTCCAATCGAGATTATTACCATCTAGAGGAATTTTGCTAGTAGGACCTATAGAAACTGGCCGATCCTCTATTATTAGAGATATAGCATTCAACTCCTACTTTCCAGTGGTGAAACTACCACTAAAGAAGTTCATCTACAACCGATCCTTTTTCAATAATGTACGTGGAAATTTCATCTCGAAAGAGAGCGTACACCGATTAAATATCGTCTTTGAAATAGCTAGAGAAATGTCTCCTTGTACACTATGGATTCAAGATATCCATGAATTGAATATTAATCGTTCGTATAATAAGCTAGAAGCTGATCCCAAATTTTTACTTTGCCAAATATTGAAGAGTATTGGTCACAAGCTCGGCAACTCCAACATCCGCAAGAATGTCGTTATTGCCACGACTCACGTACCTGCGAGGATAGATCCAGCTTCAGTAGCTCCGAATCGGTTAAACTAATTAATAAATTTCCGAAAGTCCAATGGGTGTCAACGTCAGAAAGAATTGTCAATTCTATTACGTATCAAAGGTTTCGAAGTAGGGGCTGATCCGCCTCTTCTTCAGAGTACTGTGTCTGGAACTGCAGGTTATAGTAAACGAGATTTATTCTTTCTCGCTAATGAAGCGTTATTAATAGGTACTTCCAAAAGGAAAAAGTTTGTATGTAGCAACGCAATTGGATTAGCTTTGCATAGACAACATTCGACTGTTAGTGATATGGGCAATGGGATGGAATCTGATTCTGAATGGGAAATCTTTTCCTACAATATGGCGGAAGCAACTTCGAAGAATAGTTTGATAGATATTTCTCTCACAAATATTCCATTTATTGGTCGTGACGCGTTAAAAATGCGATTTTATTACTTGTCTAACTGGTATGTGGAACCTTCAATAACCGAATCAACAATTGATGAATTCACTATGTTTTTGCATCTCCTAGGGCTACTAGCTGAATTAGTAGCTCGCGATTCGTTCCAAATGGATATGAGGAAAAGGGATAATTTCATTGCTATCGACAAACTCGTAGAGAATGACTTAAACCTAGCTTGTGGCGTCCTAGAAAACCTCTCAAATAATTTATCACGTTCAGAAATTTTTCGAGAAGGGAGTCGACGCAGTAATAGTAATAGTTTTTCTCCCCCCTTTCCTATTGGAAAACCCAAGTATTGCTCAGGTGTAACCTCTTTAAGTCGCTCCTCTAAATTTCTAAAAAGAGGGAGACTTAGTAGTCTAACCGATTTCGAGATGCAACAGTCACCCGAATTAATAAACTCAACGACAGAGATATCGCGTGAGATTACTTGGTCCCACAAGGCTTGGCGTCTCCGTTTCCTGCGAAGCGGGACTTACGAATTGATGGGGGTATTATCCGAACCCAACCATTTGTATAACTTAATTTTCCTTTACTATAATCAGAATTATATACCCCAACAAGATTTTGAATTCAATAAGATTAAAGGGGAAAAAAGTAAGTGGCGCGAGAAAAGCGGGTATCTTTTCAGCTTCGAGAAATCTGTCACTAATGTAACAGATAACTCCATTAAAAGATTGGAAAACCGATTGGATAATATGTTGTTACGTGAGCAATTTTTCGAATTGGGAATTTCTGGCGACTCATCTAATGAGTATGAAACACATTGTGATCGATTTAATGAAACGACTCGACTCTTCGGGGGGCGCTTCATCTGGGACCCCATGCTTCTGTTCCAGCCAGACCCTAACATTCCTTCCTCGCGCCGCAACTTGTTGCCGACAAAAGAACTGGCGCGGAGGCTTTACACCATTTACGGTATGAGAAGGCAGCGCCTTCAGAAGATGTCAAATAATATAATTAAAAATTTCTTTCTCTATCGTGAAGATAATCCGAAATTAAAACCCGACTCATCTATCAATCGGTGGAATAATCTTCCTTCAGATGAGGAGGAGCGAGATTCCGAATACATTAAGGAAACCTCTTTCATAGATATACATCTGCAATATCCACAGACATTTACTCCCGTTCGGTTGGGTTGCTACACGGTAGCGGAGGATTTACCGGAACGATTTCTTCGGTTTAGGCTTCTGGTTCATAGAAACAAATGGATGAGACGGAATCGTTCCCCATTTCAGGATTTTCTTATCTATACTATGTTGCTTGAAACTTATGAATATCTATCCAATTCGTTCCGGTTTGGTAAAGCATCACTGGATCGAACAATGAAACAATTCCTTCAGAAAAGTTCGATGTCGTGAAACAACTGTTGTTTCCTTCCTTAGATACTCCCCACTCTGTCTAGATCTCTAGCCCTAGAATTGAAAGCCAAATCAGTAGGAGGAAAATCTCTATTTTCCTTTTACTGATACGGAAAATCCAATTCCAGCATTTCAAAAAGTAAGAAGTTGGAGACCTGTTACTATATGAATATGATAGGAGTCTCTCTACTGAAAAATAGGATTGAGAGGAGTAATATAGGTTATTCCGCAGGAATTATGCGGACGAAGCAAATTTTTTGTATAACTATTAATACGTATCCTCGAGAAAATTTTGGATTTCCCTCTCCCAGTTGACTGATTAATTCGCTCATTCCAGTCATTCGATACACCGGATTGAATTGAAGTGGAAACTCTTAAAAGACGACGCCTCAATGGGATCCTTGGAGCTGCTCAGAAAGCGTAAGGGGGGGGGTGAGGGAAGGACGCGCCACGCCAGTATTCCCGCCTCCACTTGTTGGTGTTGAGGCTTGAAATAAGCACGATAGTAAACCATTCAATGATTGGTGGGTCATGGTCCAACGCGACTTGATTTGGCATATGTGTGAAATACAACTCTCCTATTACTGGGAATGGGAATTCTTGACGTAGATACGAATCTCCCCGGGTAGGATTCGAACCTACGACCAATCGGTTAACAGCCGACCGCTCTACCGCTGAGCTACCGAGGAAAATGGTAGGGGATTCAGTCTCATACACACTTGAAGACCTCTTTTCCGGAAGCCAATTTCAAATCTGGAGGGAGTTAAGCTTTCTCTGCCATTTTGTAAACTTCGCGTACGCCCTAACTCCCATTATATGGGTAGGCAGCGGCGATAGCAATCCCATTCGAATGGAAAGGCCCCCGATGGGCATGGGGGGGGGGGCAATCGGCCAAGACAAGGTTGAGATCAACCTCACAAGCCCCTCCCATGATTTGTATTGATCAATCATCAATCAGTGGGTTCTATTCCCCCCTTCCAGGAGGCGTAGTAGAATAGTCGCAGGATTCTTCCACTTCATGTCATGGAAGGAAAATATTTGAGGACTAAAAATAGGGAGAATAGGGAAAGCAAAAAGGAAATCTAGAGATGGGGAAGATGAAGAATAGTCGGGAGAAATGAACGCGAATTGGAGCTTCGTGAAACGAAAATAGCAGTTTATGGAAAGGGCGGAATTGGAAAATCAACAACTAGCTGTAACATATCGATAGCTTTAGCTAGACGGGGAAGAAAAGTATTACAAATTGGATGTGACCCAAAACATGATAGTACATTCACACTGACAGGATTTTTGATACCTACAATTATAGATACCTTACAAGTAAAAGATTACCACTATGAAGATGTATGGCCTGAAGATGTTATTTATAAAGGTTATAGTGGAGTAGATTGCGTAGAAGCTGGAGGACCCCCTGCAGGGGCTGGATGCGGGGGTTATGTTGTGGGAGAAACGGTAAAACCTTTGAAAGAGTCAAACGCTTTTTACGAATATGATATTATTTTATCTGATGTTTTGGGAGATGTTGTTTGTGGGGGATTTGCCGCTCCCTTAAATTATGCAGATTATTGTATTATTATAACTGATAACGGATTCGACGCTCTTTTTGCTGCAAACCGTATTGCAGCCTCAGTCAGGGAGAAATCACATACCCATCCTTTGCGGTTGGCCGGCTTAGTTGGAAATCGAACATCCGAAAGAGACCTTATCGATAAGTATGTAGAAGCTTGTCCCATGCCTGTGCTTGAAGTATTGCCCCTAGTCGAAGATATTCGCGTATCAAGGGTGAAAGGAAAAACTTTGTTTGAAATGGCTGAGTACCAACCGAATTTAAATTATGTTTGTGATTTCCATTTGAACATAGCGGATTAAATTTTATCCGAACCAGAAGGAGTCGTACCGAAAGAAATTCCAGATAGAGAATTGTTTAGTTTACTATCTGATTTCTACCTAAATGCCGATTCTAGGGATGGAAGTAGATTTGAAAGTAATCAACAAGATAAGTCGTTTGACTTTACAATTATCTGATAGTGAAAAGAGTGAAGCTTTGTGTATACATATGAATGGATCTATATCCATCCTCTTCTATCTAATATAAGGAAACATTTTCACGAAAACTCCGGAAATTCCTGCTTTCGAATGTGAAACTGGTAATTACCACACTTTTTGCCCAATTAGTTGTGTAGCTTGGCTATACCAAAAAATTGAAGATAGTTTTTTTCTAGTGGTGGGTACGAAAACTCGTGGTTATTTTCTACAGAATGCTCTTGGAGTGATGATTTTTGCGGAACCTCGCTATGCAATGGCAGAATTGGAAGAGGGAGATATCTCAGCTCAATCAAATGATCAAAAAGAGTTGGAAAAGATTTGCTTACAGATAAGAGACGATCGAAATCCGAGTGTTATCATTTGGATTGGCACCTGTACCACAGAAATAATAAAGATGGATTTAGAAGGTATAGCACCAAAATTGGAAAGACAAATTGGAATACCAATCGTAGTCGCACGAGCAAACGGGTTGGATTATGCCTTCACCCAGGGAGAAGATACTGTGCTGGCTGCTATGGCGCATCGCTGTCCAGAATACAACCGGTGTGATACAAACTGGAAGAGGCGGGATGATATTGTACGTATTAGAACTAATACGACCTCAAATAACAAAATTCCCTCTGAAAAAAGTGAAGTAATAGGATCCAATCTAGTGCTTTTTGGCTCTCTACCCTCAAGTGTAGCTTCACAGCTGAATTCGGAGTCGAAACGTCAGTCCATTTTTGTTTCGGGATGGTTACCTTCTCAAAAATATGAAGAACTCCCCGTCTTGGGAGAAGGCGTTTACGTCTGCGGAGTAAATCCTTTTCTAAGCCGTACGGCAACAACATTAATGCGTCGAAGGAAATGCCAGTTAGTTGGAGCACCTTTTCCAATTGGTCCGGATGGGACACGAGCTTGGATTGAAAAAATCTGTTCAGTTTTTAACAAAAAACCGGATGGTCTTGAAGAAAAGGAAAATCAAATATGGAAAAATATCGAAGATTATATTCGGGTGGTAACCGGTAAATCCGTCTTTTTTATGGGAGATAATCTATTAGAAATTTCTATAGCAAGATTTTTAATTCGATGCGGAATGATTGTTTATGAAATAGGTATTCCCTATCTGGATAGGCGATACCAAGCCGCGGAGCTCTTGCTTCTACAGCATACTTGCAGAAAGATGAAAACGCCTTTACCTCGGATTGTTGAAAAACCTGACAATTATGGACAGGTGCAACGTATGCATGAACTGAAACCTCATTTGGCGATTACCGGAATGGCCCACGCCAATCCTTTGGAAGCTAGAAATATAGATACCAAATGGTCAGTTGAATTTACCTTTGCACAAATTCATGGATCCAGTAATGCTCGAGACATTCTCGAGCTAGTTACTCGTCCGTTGCGATGTAAAGGTGACTTGACCTTAGGCTCCTGCAGTTTGTCAAAACAGACAAGAAAAGTTTGATTAAACTTACCCCTATTTTTTTTTCTTGAAAGTACGTACGTAACAACTGGTAGCTAATCACTATGAAAAGGTATTTAACTGCGGTTAGTTAATTTCTTAATCAAGAAATTTTGTTAATTTTAGTATTTCTTATACGATTAAGAAAAGAAATTATCAACTTTCTACGTACAACTTTGTTTCAAGCCTATTATTGACTTTTTTTTTTTATTTTTGAAAAAATAAAAAAAAAAAAGCTTGAATGATGCGGGATTCCTGCGTATAATAGTGTTAATACTACTGGTGCGGGGATGGTAGCAAAACGGTACAGAAGCAACAAGAAGTGAGGGTTCTAATTTCATAGAGAATAGATAGATACGTGAGACTACAAACAAATAAGTGAATTTTATTACACATCAAAAAAACTGCAACGAATACAAATATATTATCGTTATTAATTTGGGCAAAACTGATGAGTCCTTACATGCTACTTGGTTTATATTATGGGTTACTCGCAACATTACCTGTGGGGACTCCGCAAATTTTATGTGCGAGATCTTTTCTGTTGGGTGGAAATTTATGCGGTATCGTTTCTATAAGTGGGTCAATGCTGGCACAGCTAGTAACTATTTTGTCAATATACTGCTCGCCCATTTATTTAATACTGTCAAGACCACATATACTAACTGTCTTGACAATACCGTATATGCTCCTCTTTTGTTTGATAATCAAGGATTTTCCAAATTATCAAATTTTGCGGCCCGTTAAATTATTACGTGATCCGCGATTAGTGAGATTATTTCTGATCAGTTTTTTGTTTCAAATTTTAAACCCAATTCTGTTACCAAATCCTGTGTTGACAAGACTAACTTACCTACTTTTCTTCAGGTATAGCACGAGTAAAGTCTTTTTGATCGCCACTTTTATGGGTTGGCTTACTGGTCAGGCAGTATTCAATTATTTGTCTAGACTACTTCTTACTCGCGTGGAAAGGGATTCCCCAATGCTCTATCTATTGGCGAAACGTTCTATATATACAACTTTTAGTATTGTTTTTACATTAAATGCTGTGGTGTATTTGGGTAGAGCTCCGGTATCTTTATGGACCAAGAAGTTCATGAATGAATCCCACGATAGAGAAATGTCTTTTTGGGAAATTGCTGAATATTCAGATCTCTTGTGGTGGTTTTTTAAACCGTGGCCTAATTCTTTCTTCGATCCCTCTAGAGGAAATCGGGGCAATCGATTTGTTAAAAATTGTCGATCCGACATCGATAGCAGTTTCTACAAGGGAAGAACATCTACATATTTCTTCGAAATGTGTCTAACCGATGGAAAAAAAAGATTGTCTTTTGCAGCGTTGCCTAGTTTGTCAATTTTTGAAAAGGAAGTGTATCGGGCCATGGTGAAGTCCCGTAAGTCTGTAAAAACCCGTTTTTTAGCTAGGAATTGGATTTTGGAAAAACTAGCAAGAAACAAAAGTTTTCAGAAAGAATTAACCGATCGAATCGAGTTATTAGATACTGGTTCCTTCTTTTCAAAAGCAATAAGGAAAAGAACGAGATTAACAAGCGGAAAAAGGAGTAGAATACCCTACACTTACGATCCTTTTGTCAATAACTCTCGTATACGAATTCCGATTCCACAAACATTTTTGGTAGCGGATGAATTGAGTTTGACCAGATGGGAATGGGACGAGTTAGAAACAGGAAAGAGAAGTAGAAGCATAAAAAACAACGCCGAAATAAATGTTCTTACAGATTGGATTTCCGCAAAAAATCGGGAGTGGAAACAGGGAAATGAAAATACTCTCCCGTGGGAGACTTTGCCGTTAAGAAGTATACGTATGTTCCAATTCCTATTCAAAAATCGAGTTTTGTACGATTACGATGTGCAAAAAATTTTGACGAAGATTAAATCTTCGGCAAAACCCGATGTTACTTGGGAGGAAATAATGGATTTAGATTACGAGGACCGGCTATTATTTCTGACCTACCTAAAAGAGGGACGTTGTTACCGATTTGATCGAATGTCTCCATTCAAAGTTTTTTTGTTAAATAATTATAAAAAGTTGTCAAATGCAGAGAGGAAAATACGCAGACTCCATAAGATTGAGGATCTGAGTATGGATCTGGCCCGAAATATCGCACTGTATTTTGACAATGACTTTGACGTTCCGGGGGGAGACGGTGATTTTCGTTATAGAAAGTTACGTAATGTGGGTATTACTTCCGCAAGAGGAAAACCCAGATCGACAAAATTGGTGAAGCGATACGCAAAAGTATCTGATTTTCGCCGAAAATTTTTGAAGGGATCCATGCGTTCTAGGAGGCGAAAGACCTTGCTCTGGAAAGCACTTCAGGGGAAAATACGTTCTTCTTTCTTCCTCAGATCAGCGGAAGTACCAATTTTATTTCGACCACCCATTGAGCGGTTGATAACGTCGAGTCTCAAAACAAGATTTGACGAGTTAAAAAAAGACGTGGATTACGAGCTCGGGGAGCAGATACTAGATACTTTTCCATTCATGGAGAAAAATTTAATCGGTGAATCAAAACTTGTTCGTTCAGCTGTAGCAGCTAGATCAGATATAGGTCCTATTCATAATGGAAGAGGATATATGCTCGTTTTCCAATCCAGATTTCGGAAGTTTGTAAAACTACCAACATTTATAATACTAAAAAGTATTGGTCGTTTATTATTCCGCCAAAATTCCGAATGGAATAAAGACTGGACAAAATGGAGGAAAGAAGTTCACATCAATTGTACATTTGATGGCGAAGAATTTTCGCAAGATGAGTTACCCCCACGATGGTTAAGAGAAGGTATCCAGATAAAAATCGTGTATCCGTTTCGTCTAAAGCCCTGGTACGCGGATGAAAGTAAAAAACAACAGATTTTTCGAAAAGAACATATGGAAGCTGGATCTAGTAATAGGCAAGAATTAACAAACAAAAAAATATTGAAAAGAAAAAGACCCAAATTTACTTATTTAACTGTTTTGGGGTATCAGACAGATGTACCCTTCGGGACTATTCAGAAAGAGACTTTTTTTTGGAAACCTGTGCGGAAAAAACTAATTCAGATTTGCAAAAGGGGTTTACCTCGCCAAATTAGGCACGCCTATAAAGTTATTGACTCCAAGTTCAATTTTGGACGAGTTGGAAAAGTATCAAGTGACTTCGGTTTAGATAAAAAATATTGGATAAAGACTCCATACACTAATTACATAAGTGAAATGGTGAAACTCGAGTATGATATGCTCATGAGGAGTGGTAAATTTATTGCTATTGGTGGAGAAATGTATCCGGCTAGTGTTACTGATCAACCATTTTCTTCTGAAGAACAAGTAAGAAAAAAAGTTGTTGCGGGTGGCGTTACAATCGACCCCGTAAATATTTTGGACAAAAATTTTGAAGCAGATGAACCAGATCCCAAAAAAACTTTGGTAGATTTGGAACCAGTCCATGATATATTAAGTGATACAAATTTAGTTAATTCTGCAAAATTTGAACGGAAGCAACCAGCAGATTATAGAGAAATACTATTAAATTTATTCTTATTTGTTGAGGAAACAGTCGAAGAATTTGGTTCGGTAGTAATAAACTTGTTTTTCGCAATTGACAGGATTTTTGTTTATTACGTCAATGAATTTGTTGCATTGTATACACAATTGACACGGGTGCTAAGGAACATCAATCGGGAAAACAATTTATTGCTCAAAAGTCGATTTCCGCGTCTTCGTTCGTCATCTCAAGCTTGTCTTTATACCGATATATGGAACATCGGTATGGAAAAAGACTTAAACCTAGAAATGTTAGTTAGTAGTAATGGGAGGAGTAACAGTGATTGCAAAAGAAAAACTAGGCGGGGTGATATCTGTAATGGTGATATCTGTAATAGCGGTGTCTCAAACTTAAATCAATCCGAGGTTTATGTGGAAAAAACTCCAGTTCACTACGATTCTATTGCGACGAAATTTCCAAATCTTGAAAATAAAGGTAATCGTGTAACCAATTTGACAATCTGTTTTAATAGGCGGACTGACAAAACTGCCAATGAGTCTTTTGACAAAAATATTGTAAAATATATGGAAACCCGAGGATTTCTGAATAACTTGTGTAACTTGGATGAAAATAATTGGAATGAATGGATAGAGTATCTCTATAAATATAATTTGCCGTTAGCAGTATGGCGTAATATAGCACCTCGAAAATGGAAAGTTAGATTGAACCAATTTAGCAATGGTGAGTCAAATACTGCTAATAAACTGAAACGTCACGTCCCTCAAAGCAAATTACCCAGTTATTCAATCTACGCAAAACAATCCTTCCCCATGGATCGAATTAGGAATTTTAGTAAACTCCGTAAACATAGAAATCTGTTACAGAACTTAACGGATTTCGCGCCAAATGGGGATGTACAGAACTTTTCTGTGCAAAAAGATCTTATAAACCAAGAGTTTAACCGCAGGAATCGCATCCGAAAAATGAGTGGGGAAGAGGGAAACATTTTTGGTAGATTTGTTCACTTACGAAATTCTCATGCAGAAATAAAATATAATTTGCAATTTGACTTAATGCCGTGGCTAAATCTAAATGTTGCTAAACTGAAGGATTTTTCCAATTTCAAGAAGAAAACGAGGGGGTCGAAAAATCCCATGTTGAAAGATAATGACCAATACGACTTAGTACTAGATATAAATGGCAGATTCCAGGAAATATCGGATGAGTTGTATGAGGTAATGTTAGATGAGAGGGAAGATGCGGACTACATTTTCCGATGGAAATGGAAATTTGAGGCAGAATTGGAGAAGTTCAGAAACTTAATAGCTCTTACAAGAATGCTAGGAGATGATCAAGATCTGGTCACACTCTGCGCCAATACTGAAATAAATTCAGATTTATTAAATTTACATTTCAACGCGCCAACTAAATTTGGTTTTCTCCAGAATTTATCTGTCATTTCGGCTCATCGTTTACCGCTAGTATTTGACGATCAAGATTTGTTGTACAAAATAATTAACCCTCTGCTAAAATTCAAATCCAGATTAAGAAGTAGAGCCAAAAGACGCTTATACAAAAATGTATATAATACTAGTTACATCTCGAACTTGTTACACATATTAACTGAACGAAATTACAAACAGTCTTGCATTTATAACATCGACGATCTTCTACCTCCGCGACGTCAGCGGGAATTTCGATTCCTTCGCTGTTTACTAATTTCAAGACACTCGGTCCTGGGAATGCACTCCTCTCACCTTTTTTCAGAAATTGAAACGACTCCTAATGGCAAGAAGCAACATCCTCCTTACCCGCCAGAAGCAAATGGGATTCAAAAGATCAAACGTTTTTTGTGGCCTAGTCACCGGTTAGAAGAAGTGGCTTGTGCCGGTAGATTCTGTCTTGGCGTTACAACTGGGAGTCGATTTGCAGCGCTTAGGATACGAATGTATCCCGTTACTTCGAGTTGAAAGAATCAGAGGAAAGATGCGAGATGCGCCCAGCTGCTAAATCAGGATTACCGGAGTTGAAATACTTGGAAATCAATTACTCACAAACTTAAATACTGCAATGCAAATAGAAGCGGAGTATTAGAGCATTTATTGGTCAGCATAAGGACTCATTTTGTAATAGTGGGGTGTGTGGGTTTTGTATCACACCCCCTGTTAATCTCGTCTACACACTGCCCGAGCGGGCCTCACTCCCTTGGGGCGGATAAGGCCCGATTAACCAACCCACTTGAGCCCTCTTTCAGCTTCCCCAACAGAGCCAACTGGAGGTGGCCATTGGATTCGTCCAACCTGAGGCGTTTTGCATACTCATTTACAGCGGAATGGATTGATAAGGTTCTACTTCCCTTGCAATCGTCTGAAATAAGATGGTACAAGATGACCCTTAACCTTGCGAACGGAAAGGCGTATCAAATCCCCTTAGTGGGCAAGTACGGCAAGTTTGAAGGGCCCCAAAATCCTGACAAGATGTTTGAGGTTACCCTCATTCCTCACCAGGGTTCTAAAGCAACAAAGACGTTCCGCCTTCGAGGCGTAGCCGAGGCCTATGACCAGTTTGACCGTCCTGATCTCAAAACGCCCGACATAATCCACCAAGCCCAGCTCCTTGAGAGGGCCCTGGTGACCCCAATGCTCCTTTCCGCTGCCGACCACCCTGAAGATGACCCAGCGGGAATGATATTACGATACGTGAGAATACCAGAGGCAGAGAGAAAGGCACGACAGCGGGATCCTAAGCGGCGTGGGAAGATCGTGCCTATCCATTTTTCAGCCGCCTTTTGCATGGGATTCCATTAACCGGACAGCCGGAGGAGATAATTAATGATTCATATAATAGATGAGGAGCCACCGGCTCCATACTTGATCCCGCTGTCGTCATTAGAGTTTGAGTTAATCTCTGACCTACTGAGCAGCGGGTGCCACCTGTTCTTCCAGAAAGGGAAGCAGCGCCTTCCTGCGGAGAAAGAGCGGAGGGTCCTTCTAGACGATCTAGTCGAGGGTTGTGCGGTCATAGCCCCACATCCCGGAGGATCCATAGGGCTGGAGGTGGGGTCGCTCCCTCAAGGAATCAGCCTGATAGATGTGGACGACCCCTTTGTTGCGCGCGCGATTAATGGCTACCTCGGGGAAGGGAAGGAGAGCCCCTTTATACTAGAAAGAACGCCTTCAGGCGGCCTCCATATCTGCGCGGCGGGGTCTTCCACGCCAGGATAAGCCTGTCAAAAGCAGTCTGTGTTTAGCAGGTACCCGCGTGGAGTATTTCCTCCACGGAAGAATTACCATCCTGGGAGAGGGTCGTGAGGTCTATCAAAGAACCCAGCTGGCAGAGGTGGGCGTGTTTCCGACACCTCTCTGGCCCGCCCAAGGAAGCAACGTGACCGAGGTCCGGGCGCCTATCCTTAAGGGCACCCGGTGGAACACCCTCTACGGGCAGGTGTTGACTAACCCGCCTATGCAAACGGAGACCTTACTCTTTCAAGCGCGCTACCTTTGTGACCCCCCTTTGGAAAAGGAGAAGGAGCTCGACCTAGTGAGGATACTTGAGAAGCGAGCAGAAGGGCAAGCTGGCGAGTGCAAGGGCACGACCGAGTTGGACCTAGAGCTAGATGCCCACGTAGGGACGTTGCTAGCCGAGCAATTTAGGGAGACCTGGGCCTATCTGCTCCCCGATGAGCAGTGGTACTGCTATAAGGACCAGAGGTGGGATATCCCACCCGGAGGGGTTTACGAGATGCTCAACAGGATAGAAGAGGAAATGAAGCAGATGGGGGCCGCGTTTACACGACCCCAGAGAAGGAGGAGGAGCTCCCAGCATTTCCTTAAGTCAGTGGAAGAGCGCCTGCGCCGACTCCTTAAGCGGGCCAGGACTGTGGATCCGGGACTCCCTTTTCTGAACGGGGTGCTAGTACCTAGCGAGTCAGGACCGCAGCTACTCCCGCCCAGCCCGTCGTGGGTCTGCACGAGCTACGCCAATATCGGACTAAATATGTGTACACAGATGACCCCAATTCAAAAGAGCTTTCTCTTGACGCTGATGGATGGAGACGTATTAAAACTAAACCTGTTGAGAGCATTCCTGAGACTAGTCTTCACCCTAGATACTCGAGAGCAGTTCAGTATCTTCCTGTGGGGCCCCGGGTCCACGGGGAAGTCGACCCTAACAGAGCTACTGGAACACATTCTTGGGGAAAGGTGTCAGACCCTGGACGTGAGCAGAATTGCCAATCGATTCGAGCTGACACTCGTCGAGGGGAAAAATCTGCTGCTTTTCCCGGACGTGGCTCGACAGCCGAGTTATGCGGCTGCCAGCATCTTGAAAAAGTTGCTCTCCAACGAGAAGGTCACAGTAGAGGCTAAAGGCAGGCCCGCCATGTCAGCTAAGCCCGGCGTACACTCAATATTTACTGCCAACTGGAAGTGGCCAGACGTGGACCGATCTAGCGGTAGAAGGAGGCGCTTCCTTTATGTACAAACACCCAGGACCGTAACACGGCGCGATCCCTTCCTGATTGAAAAGCTCCAAGAGCATGCCAGCGGGCTAGTGACATGGGCCTTGGAAATGCCGCCCGAAAAGACCCGGATAGGCCACTGTGTAGAAGCCCTGAACGAATTTACTGGAGGTGGGGCAGACTGTTCAGGGCTTATTAAGTGGGTCACTAGTCGGGTGAGATATGATCCGGGAGCCGAGATCCCACTAGGAGCGAAGAAAGTGCCGCTTCCCGGGTCTCTCTACGAGGATTATACCATCTATGTAGACACTAATGGGATAAAACCTATTTTCTTTCACCAGTTTGGGGAGGCCCTCGATGACTTTGTACGGTCACAAGGATACCGAGACGTGGGCATCAGGAGAAAGTCTATTGGAAGAGTGGTGCAGGGCTTAAGGCTCGGGAAGGGGGAACCTATTAGGAAAAACAGGATTACAGGATCCATGCGTTATCTTATGGAAACGGATCCTTGGCCCGGGTTTAAGGAGGACAAACAGAAATGGGAACTAAGAGGCTGTGAGACAGTTGACGATGCCGATAGTGTCGATAGTGTCGATCATGTCGATCTTTTTGTACTTCCTCCCAAAAACGGAGAAGGAGAGGAGAGTGTCGATAGTGTCGATCATGTCGATCATGTCGATCATGTCGATCTTTTTTCCAATTCGCCGATTTCTGGTCGTCTCCCCGACAGTGTCGATAGTGTCGATCCTTTCCCATCTATTCCAATTCTGGAACGGGTAGAGAGACCGGCTGCAAAAGGAGAAGAGAGTGAACCTTTAGAGCACCGGCTCACCCTCCCAGAAGAGGAGAAGACCCAGGATTTCCTAAGACAGCATTCGGAACTTGAGGAAGCCTATCGCAGGAAGGAAACATGGACGGAGGAGCAGATCGTCAAGTGGGTGGTGTCTAACAGAACGGTAAGAGAGGAGTTAAAGAGGCAAGTGTTGTCTCTTTATTTGCAAGCAGAGAGAGCCTCCCCGCGTGCCGACCCCAAGCTGCCTCCCCTACGGCCTAGCACCACCTTGGCTGGTCTGCCCTATCCTCTTTCGGGTCCATTAAGTTCTGGGGTATCGAGGTTGGCTGCCACCCCCTCTCGATACAAAGAGCTCGTGGATCTGCTTAATGAGGAGAGCAAGGCCATAACGAACACATGCTACCTGCTCTTCCGCTTGTTTGGTCCGGGAGCCCGGGCTTACTTCTCCCGTAAGTGCCCCGTGCAACACCTTTTTGCCACCTCATACACAGAACTTCCCAGTTACTCGCGACTAGTGCCAAAGGGCAGCCTCGGAGCAGCCACCCTGGCCAACCTAAGACGCGACCTTAAGAGGGTTATTCGCCAGGTCATCGACCAGCTAATACTTCCCGAGGAGCTCACCCTAGAAGAGATTGATATGGTGGCATGCCACACAGGCATTTATGCAGGCCTTATGGGACGCACGAAGGCCCCCCATACGTGGGAGGCTTACCAGTCTGGATCCTTCTGGCCCTTCATAATGGATAGGTGGGGAGACGGATGCCCCAAGCCCCTCCTTAAGCGAGTGCTCTACTCGGGCTTAAATGGAGCCAGCTTGACCAGTCAGACAGGCGCTATCTCCTTGTGCATCAAGGAGGCACACCAGATGTCCCAATCCGCAGATCTCATTGACTTCCAGAAAAGGGCATTGAGAAACCCTATTCTGCAAGAACTTGCCCTTTTCCACGACATAGTGAGTTCCAGAGACCGAGTCTATCTCCCGTCCCAGATCAAGCCGTACTATGGAAAACTAGAGGAACAGGCCTTGTTGGGAAACTCCCACAGCCTATACCACAATGGATTGCTTACCTCTCGCATACTTGCTTCTCATGAAGTGGTTCTCTTGATGCACCTTGTTTTTTCTTTGGAAGAATCCCGTCTGGGTATCCCTGTTAGCTTAGAAAACGATGGGTTGGTTCACATTACTCGACGCTCTAACCGCCTTTCCACCCTCCTTTCGCTGGACGCTTCGCTCAGGCGAGACAGCCTCCGCCTCCTAGGGCTTGAAATCCCGGTGGAGTGCAAAGGATAGCAAAGGAGAAGATTCCCCCGTACCAAAAATCAACCAAAATGGAAAAAGATCGACACAATCGACATGATCGACATCCTCGACACCGTCGATTCCCCTCACCTCTTCCCTTATTCACCTTTCTTTTCCTATGCCAATCGAGAAAACCGTACCAATGTCACCTTCTCTTCTTGCTGCCACATTCTTTTTCTACTCGCAACTTCTTCAGAGCAGCACCCGTCGAGCGCCGCCGACGGTCACGTGGATTCGTCACCCCCCTACTGTTTGTAGTCGTATTGTTCAATACTTTAATGGAGGTATCTCTCACATGATCGCTATTTTCAACTCAATAGTCCAGTTCTGTGGTTTAATGGGCGTCTTTAAGTATATTATGGACCAAGCCTTTATCAACGCCGTACACCAAATGCTCACGGTCCTCCACGAAGCCAGTAAAAAAAAGGGTGGAGTCGCTACCCTAACGGATGTGGATCGCCAGAAGCTCCTCACAGACGTCAGCCACCGGGTGTGGGACCGCGTTCTGGGCACGCCAGACTCCACCACCTCGGAATGAGTCGCCCACAAGGCTCTCCCGGGAGGTGTTTGTGATCTTGCGAGCTGCGTTGCCTATCCGTTTAAGTACGCTTATAACAAGGTATCTGGTAGGGGAACAGCCCTGACGGTTACCGCTCGGGAGAGGACCCGCCAGATGGCTATCCAGGGTATGTGGAGCTTCCTTCTGCCCGCATGCCTGGCTATGCTCTCCGCGCACCTTCTTGTCCGGGAAATAAAGTTCGTCCAGGTCGAGAGTGAAAACGATTATTATTCCGACCTGCCTGAGCAATCTGGACGTCTCGTGAAGCAAATCATGTTAGGAAGCGGTAAGCTGAGCTTCTCCATCCCTCATAATCCCTTTATCTTGGTGACTGCCCAGCTCCTCGTAGGTATCTCAGTATTCCAATTGGTCAGCTTTCTTTTCATCATCTTAGCTTATAACCCGGCTAATAAGCCCTCGGTACCCTCACCCTGAGGGGCTTTTACCAGCATATCTAAACCTGCGTGGCCGACCTTACTAAACCGAAGCTGGAACATTTATTGACATAAAAACGTCCCTGTGTTATCATGAGCCTACGCACACTCTCTACCTTTCTCCCCATAGCCGGCGTACTACTCGGGGAGGGGCACGGGCGGGGAATGAGGGGTTTAGTTCCTTTTTCACCCACATTTCCCTTCATATTGTATCTTAATAAAACGAACAACACCTACCATGAATGACCGAACCTTCCTAAAATGGACACCCAATTTGCCTAACGAAGACGCTCTTAAAAGGCAATCCATGCGATATATAGCCATGAATACTTGGGTGCGAAATTATCTTGTGCAAATGACTTCTGCACAGTTGCCTCTAAAAACTGCATACACTGCATATCAGCAATGGTGTGACTTTACTTGTACGCCCAAGGTTCCTATTCAGGCCTTTAATAGGGCTCTTGCCAGCCGGCAAGCCGCAGAGTGGCCCCTTGTCCGCAAAAAACGGACGGCAAATGGAATCCTTTATCTAAACCTGACCTTGCGAAGCTGGGCAGAGACCGCACCCACACCGGAGGAGGGTCTCCTTCGGGTGGCCTCTAATCCCCAATAGCTGCCCGTTTCTAGCCCCCTTGAGCGGCAGCTCCCCCCCTCCCCAAGCCGCCAGCCACTTCCCGGCAGGCGGCCCCTACCTCTATTGAGACCTATACACTGGTCAACAGGCCAGAAGGAGGTTGAATGAACGACCCGATGAAAGACAAAAAGGACCTTAAAAGACGAATGGCTGAAAAAGCCGCCCAGGAGCCCCCTCGTTTTCCCCTAAATATCGGCTTTGGTCTGAGCTCGCCGGTCTCAGGCCATACTAGCTCTAGCGGCTCGCCTTCCGCGCAGTTTATGACCCCGAGTGGCAGTGCAGCCACTCCCGTAGCGAGCGGCAGCGGCTACGGGCCCTCAGGGAGTGCTGACTCTTGGGACAGCACAGGAAGGCCGCCAAATGCCCCCGGTAGCCCTCCTTCTTCACCCGTTCCCCTTTTTACCAACCCGCTCTACTCGAGCGGCACAACCGCTTCGTATAGGAACGAGATCGTTGAAGACGACCAGCCACCGCCCGCTTTTGCGGATTTCCGAACGGCGGAGGTATTTTCGTTGCCCCGAGCGGGATTTTTTTTACGGATTGGATTCTTTCCTTACTCGGTCGGACAACCAGCCGTGAATCCCGCATGCATCTACGCCACCTTCCCACCCCCCGTTATACCCAAATTTTTATGTATAAGTAATTATTGCTGCAACTATTAGTCAAATCCCTTATAATCGATCCTAGATAGGGAACAGAATCGTGATTACTACTAAAATTACAATGAAAAACCAAAGATCTATTGACGCACAACTCTTACGTGGGAACATAAATACGGGATTCACCGCTTCTCAAATTTACTACTCAACTTATCAGGTGTCGAAGCTCACTTCCCACCTGGAATTACACCCCAAGGACTACTCATCCCAACTAGGGTTGTGGAAATTACTTGGGAAACGCAAGCGTCTCCTAACTTATTTGTCCAATTCAAATCTGGATTTATATGGGATAATTTTGAAGAAATTAGGTATTCGGGGGTTAAAGGGTCGTTAGCTTGAAAAATTTAAATTTCTGCCCCTTCAAGGGGGTTTGATTCCTCACCACGTTGGAGTTGAAAAAGTTGTCCCATCCCCGATCAAATCGGGTTTTATGACATTTATTGGAAAGGAAGCAATTTACGAGTAGTCGCCCTAAAAATGTTGATCCAATTGTGGTAAGTATGGGTCCTCATCATCCGTCAATGCATGGTGTTCTCCGGCTTGTTGCCGTTCCACGGGGTGAAAATGTGGTTGATTGTGAACTCATTTTGGGATATCTGCATCGAGGAATGGAAAAAATTGCTGAGAACCGAACAACTTTGCAATACCTTCCCTATGTAACGAGGTGGGATTATTTAGCCACTATGTTTACTGAAGCAGTTGTGGTCAATGCACCGGAAAAATTGGCAAATATTCAGATACCCGAAAGAGCTAGCTACATACGCGTAATCATGTTGGAATTAAGCCGAATCGCTTCTCATCTGTTATGGCTCGGTCCGTTTCTAGCAGATATCGGTGCACAGACTCCTTTCTTTTACATATTCCGGGAAAGGGAGATGATATACGACTTGTTCGAGTCTGCTACAGGCATGCGAATGATGCATAACTACTTTCGAATTGGGGGAGTTGCCGCAGATCTGCCATATGGATGGGTAGATAAATGCTTAGATTTTTGCCAATATTGTCTTCCAAAAATCCATGAGTATGAGCGACTAATTACAAAAAATCCCATTTTTTTGAGGCGAGTACAGGGAGTAGGTTTCATAAGCAGACAGGAAGCCATCAATTGGGGATTATCTGGACCTTCATTGCGAGCTTCAGGAGTTCAATGGGATCTCCGAAAAATTGATCATTACGAGTGTTATGATAAACTGGATTGGCAAATTCAATGGCAGGGGGAAGGAGATTCTTTGGCTCGCTATTTAGTACGAATCGACGAAATGAAGGAGTCGATAAATATTATTAAACAAGCCTTAAAACTTCTTCCGGGAGGTCCGTACGAAAATCTTGAAGGTCGGCGTTTTGCACAACAACGAGACGAAAGGGATTGGAGCGATTTCAATTACCAGTTTGTTGGAAAGAAATCTTCTCCCACCCTTAAATTGCCTAAACAGGAACATTACGTAAGAGTAGAAGCTCCCAAGGGAGAATTAGGAATTTTCTTAGTCGGAGATGATAGTGTTTTTCCTTGGAGATTGAAAATTCGTCCACCTGGTTTTACAAATTTGCAGATTCTTCCTCAATTGATTGGGGGAATGAAGCTCGCAGATATTATGACAATATTAGGTAGTATAGACATCATTATGGGAGAGGTTGATCGTTAAAATGATAATTGGCACCGAATTTTATGGAGAAAGACTAGTTCACCTTTTCAACAGATTGGAATTTGCACCGAATCTTTCTGAATCGATTTGGATTTTTGCTTATACTCTCATTCTAGTTCTGGGAGTCACGACGGGAGTTTCAGTTATTGCATGGCTTGAATGAAAGGTATCCGCGGGGGTGCAACAACGTATTGGACCGGAATATGCAGGTCCATTAGGAATTATTCAATCCCTAGCAGATGGAATTAAACTTCTTTTGAAAGAAGATATTGTTCCAGCTAAGGGTAACGCTTGGTTATTTACCGCCGGACCAGCTGTTGTAGTCACACCAGTTTTTATCGCCTGTTTGGTAATACCTTTTGGCCAACATATCATTTTATCCGACTCGGGAATAGGTGTTTTTTTCTGGATTGCTATTTCAAGCATCGTACCCCTGGGTCTCCTCATGGCGGGATACGGTTCGAATAATAAATATTCTTTCTCAGGTGGTCTCAGAGCCGCAGCTCAGTCTATCAGTTACGAAATACCCTTAGCCTCGTGTGTATTGTCGATATCCCTACGTGCGATTCGTTAAGCACGAATGAAAAAGAGGGAAACGTCTTCTCCTCGTACTAATAAAAATTTCGTTGAAGGATAGATCAAATTGTTATCTGGGTGAACTCAAACGGCGTTTACGCAGTTACGAAATCAAACCCTATAGTCCATGGACGAACTGAAAGCGTATTCGAACGGCGCATTCTGCGTGATCCCAAGTCTCTGACTCGTTATCTAGGCTTAAAGCGGGTGGGAGCAGGTAATCAGTTTTTGTTCCCCTCTGGAGTTATAAGAAGTGATTGGTAAGAAACACGAATATACACAAGAGATTTTCGAGGCGAGGATTTATAGGGATAGTAAACAAAGACTAATTTCTGGTTTTAGAAAGTAGAAAATGAATAAAGTTGAATGCATAGTTATATATATAACTACATATATGTATACATATGCATAAATCCCTCCCTCTCTTTTATATCCAGTTTATCCCTTCATTTCATTGCATGAAATAAACTCAGTTTTGGTAGGGATAACTGAGTAGTGCATCTAAAAATTTCATTCTCGAGTATAATCCCATTCACTTCAGCGATAACCATTTGGAACGAAGTAACCCTCATCAAAATGATGAAATTGAAGAAATTTGGCTACAAAATTTTTCTATATACAGGAAAAAGAAATTACACTCCTACCAAAGAAAATGAACGGAAGATAGAAAGCGTTTTTCAAAAAATTTCAATTTGTATAAATATGAAACTAAATAAGGTCAAGACAGATTCGGAAGCAAACTCGTAGCAAACAGAATCTCATCGATTAGAAGCGTAGATTTTTAGCTACAACTGAAGTAATTCTATCTTCTTCCCAATTTCGGTGGGGAGCCGTATGAGACTCCGAGTTCATGTACGGTTTTGAATTAGAGGCGGACGAATCCGCCGACTATCTTTATCAGGTAGCTTGAGTACAGTTGATATAGTAGAAACACAATCCAAATATGGCTTATTGGGGTGGAACCTATGGCGTCAGCCGATAGGATTCATAGCATTTTTTATTTCCTCATTAGCGGAATGTGAGAGATTGCCATTTGACTTGCCGGAAGCGGAGGAGGAGTTAGTTGCGGGTTACCAAACTGAATATTCGGGGATAAAATTTGGCTTATTTTATGTTGGTTCTCACTTAAATTTATTAGTTTCTTCATCATTTGTAGCAGTCTTGTATTCAGGTGGATGGAATTCCCCAATTCCTTTTTCAGAAAATATTGGACAAAATCTTTTAACTTTGAGTGGCATCGACGAGTCATTCAGCACGTTAAGGACGGTTATAGAGGTCGCCACCACATTATCCAAATCCTATCTCTACCTATTCATCTCTATTTTGACAAGACGGACTTTACCTAGAGTAAGAATGGATCAATTACTAGATCTCGGATGGAAATTTCTTCCGCCCATTGCTTCGGGAAATTTGTTGCTGACAGCTTCGTTTCGAATTCTACTAATAATAAACTGACGTTTTCACTTCAGCTTCAGTTCAAGTTTAATTCATTTAATTTAATACAAGGAAACAATTGCACCTCTCTGTTCCTCCCCATTACATAGAAATTTGTAGTAAGAAATAAAATTGAAGTTGGGTTTATTTTTTTTTTATGTTTCCAATAATAATTAAATTTCAAAATTATGGCCAACAAGTTGTAGAAGCCGCCAAATATATTGGCCAAGGATTCGCGGTTACTTTGGATCATTCAAACCGTTTACCCATAACTGTCCAGTATCCATATGAAAAAAATTTACCATCCGAACGATTTCGCGGACGTATCCATTTTGAATTTGACAAATGTATTGCTTGCGAAGTGTGCGTTCGAGTATGCCCAATAAATCTTCCAGTTGTGGATTGGATCTTTATGAAAGAGGTAAAAAAGAAAAAATTGAGGAGTTATAGCATTGATTTCGGAGTTTGCATATTTTGCGGAAATTGCATAGAGTACTGTCCAACAAATTGTCTGTCAATGACCGAAGAGTATGAGCTTTCTAGTTATGATCGTCACGAACTCAATCGTGATCAAACGGCTTTGGGGCGTGTACCTCTTTCTGCCTCTCAAGATGTTTCAATTCAATTAGTCTCGAATTCAACAAAATTTTCTCCAAAAAATTTGTGAGTGAAAAAACTTAGCATTCAACTCATAACTTGTGAAACAAGTTATCTTGTCAAATAATTGATTGGATAACCCATTTTCCAAAAAACTGGAGAAGGTTAGAATAAGTATCAAGTGTAAAAAAAGTTAAATAAAACACCTAAGTAATTGTGTCTAACGAATCTACCGGAATTAATTCATGAATTTGTTTTGGCATTAATAGAATTGGGTATTTTGCTGGGAAGTTTAGGCACAGTATTATTTGTAAATACGGCTAATTCCGCTTTTTGTCCGGGGTCGGTTTTCATCTGTATATCTTTATTATACTTCGTATCGAATGCAGATTTCGTAGCTGCTGCGCAATCGCTAGTTTATGTAGGAGCCATAAATGTTTTAACCGTATTTGCCGTAATGATTACCGACGAACCAACAGATTCCAACGTCGCTGCTTGCGGCGTAGGGTCTCTAATTGCTTCAGGGGCTTGCGCAATGCTTTTTTCAGCATTGGCTTGTGTTATTCGTAATACACAATGGTTTGGTTTAAATTTCATCGATCAATCAGGAATTTCTACGTCAGATATACCTGAAAATAGTGTTCAAGAACTTGGATACAAGTTATTGAGCGAATTTGTAGTACCGTTCGAACTTGCTTCGATACTTCTTTTAGTTGCTTTAGTGGGAGCAATTAATCCGGCACGCGACGAAGATGCACTTACAACCGATAAGAAGTCGTCTGCTTCATCACCTTGTGATAATTCTTCATTTTTCTGACTAATACCGACTTATATTAATAGAAGTTTATTAATAATATAGAATTTGGAAGAGTAAATTGACTTATCAAAAATTTTGAGGAGAAATTTAATAGATCACGGTTGAACAAGGACTAATTATGGCTGCTTACATCTTGTGTGTAGGCTTTTTCGGACTAATTACGAGTAGAAATACGGTTAGGGCACTCATGAGTCTTGAGCCAATTTTTAATGGGATTACTTTAAATTTTATTACACTCTCAAATCTTTCCAACAATCGGGAGGGAGGAGAGATATTTTCATTATTTGTAATCACCGTCGCGGCTGCAGAAGCTGCCACCGGGTTAGCTATTGCTCTTTCCATTCATCGAAACAGGAAATCTACTCGTATTGACCAATCAAATTTGTTAAAATGGTGATTGATCGATAAATAGGTTGAGTGGTTTTATACACTTATTTGTGGATTTCGTCTCTAATAGATTTTGTTCTTAGTAGCAGTATTTTCAATCTACTCAGTTATTTTGAGACTTCCTCCCAACTATATATGATAACTAACCCCTTCAGTTAGTTCGTCGCAATTTTAACTTTTCATCTCTTTTCATGGAAAAAAAAAAAATTAACGAAATGAAATTCCATTAGATAGATTTTGGAAGGAATGATAACATCTTGCCATATATATTTAAGCTAAAATTGCGGTGGAGGCAAAATAAATTTATCTCAACTCTTCTAATAAAATTCACTATGTCGATCTAATAGGAGTAGACAAACTTAATGGCACATTCAGTGAAAATCTATGATACATGTATTGGTTGTACTCAGTGTGTAAGAGCATGTCCCACAGATGTGCTAGAAATGATACCTTGGGATGGATGCAAAGCAAATCAAATAGCTTCTGCTCCCAGGACAGAAGATTGCGTAGGCTGTAAAAGATGCGAATCTGCCTGTCCAACAGATTTTTTGAGTGTACGTGTCTATTTGGGATCTGAAACTACCCGCAGTATGGGTCTGGCTTATTAGTCAGTCAAGAAAACGGAAAGAGGAAGAAGTTAACCGCCGAGTCATTTTGGCTTATACCCGCCCGAAACTTTAGACTTCCAAAGGACGGGTATGAGTCATCTAATTTCATTTCAACAGTTTTGTTTTTTATTAAAAATTATTTCTTCTCCAATTCATGATTAGTAATGTACCTCGGCTGACGATAGTCGTTTCCTTCCCAATTTTTGCTGGTTTGATGATTCCAATTCTGCCTCGTGATGGAAACAGAGTCACTCGATGGTATACCCCGGGTATTTGCATATTGGAATTTTTACCAATTACTTACATATCTTATTGTTACTTCCAAATTGATTCTCAATCAATTCAGTTGTTAGAGACGTTTAGCTGGATAAACTCTATTCAGTTCCATTGGTCGTTAGGTCTTGACGGACTTTCTATGGGTCTTGTCATGTTGACGGGTTTCGTTACTACTCTGGCAACCTCAGCAGCTTGGCCCATTACTCGTAATACGCGGCTATTTTATCTTTTGATGCTAATCATGTACGGCGGCCAAATCGGATTACTTGTTTCTCGCGACATTTTGCTTTTTTTCTTCATGTGGGAACTCGAATTGATTCCGGTTTATTTACTCCTATGTTTATGGGGCGGAAAAAAACGTTTATACTCGGCCACAAAGTTTATTTTATACACAGCTGGTGGTTCAATCTTTCTTTTGGTAGCGGCTTTGAGTATGAGTTTTTGTGGTAGCGAAGTTCCTTCTTTCGATATTCAGGATTCAATGCGTAAATCCTATCCCCTTTCTTTGGAAGTACTTATTTATGTAGGCTTCCTGGTAGCCTATGCTGTGAAATTACCAATATTTCCCTTCCATACTTGGTTACCAGATACTCACGGGGAGGCACACTACAGCACATGCATGCTACTAGCTGGGGTACTTTTAAAAATGGGTGGATACGGGCTTATTCGAATTAATTTGGAATTACTGACTCATGCACATTTTTTACTAGGATCATGGATGATGTTGCTTGGAGCAATTCAAATTATCTATGCCTCTCTGATTTCGATGAATCAGCGCAATCTCAAGAGAAGAATAGCTTATTCCTCGATTTCCCATATGGGTTTTGTAAGCATCGGAATTGGTTCCTTGTCCGATGCGGGTATTAATGGAGCCATATTGCAAATGATTTCCCATGGTTTGATTGGAGCTGCTTTATTTTTCCTTGCAGGTACTTGCTACGAGAGAACTCGAACTTTTTTCTTGGATCAGTTGGGGGGAATCGCAATTCCGATGCCTAAACTATTTGCAATGTTTAGCATATTCTCATTAGCATCTCTTGCATTGCCAGGAATGAGTGGTTTTGTCTCAGAATTGTTAGTTTTTTTGGGAGTTGTTACTTCTAGACAATATTCCTCTGCGTTCAAAGCAGGAATTACTTTGTTAGAGGCAATTGGTACGGTATTAACCCCCATCTATTTGTTATCGATGTTACGTCGAATATTTTATGGTTATAAATTTTTTGACAAATCGAATCCCTATTCAATTGATCTTGGTCCAAGAGAATTATTTATTCTAATCTGTTTTCTCTTCCCAATACTAGGTATCGGTTCATACCCAAATTTAATTTTGCCTATCTGGAGTGATGAAGTACTTTCCTTATTGCTTCCATATTTCAATATGACTAAGTAAAGAAGGAATAGTCCTAGTCACATTTTTAAAAGGGTAAGAATAAAATTATTTGTTTCCCTTATTTTTTTTTCTAAAGGTGGAGATATTTTTTGGATCTCAGTTAGACTAGTCGATTCATACTTGTCCCCAAGATATTCGTAATTCTGTAATTGTTTCTACCTGCAGACTATGGAGAGACAGAAACAGACAATTGAGAAATAGGCAATCCACCTATCTAGTTGGAAGTCTGTTTCTGTTTCTCCATTTTAAGTATTTTTAATCCTATTTTTACCTACCTGTTTTTTAACTATTTGAATAATTTTTTTTTTACTCCTCGACTTTCCCCTTATGCGTCTTCATACTAACCATCCGTAACTATGCAATCCAGCTCCTAACAAATTGACCCCTAAAAAGCGAATCCAAACCAGAAAAAATCCCATAGATGCTGCCGTAGCCGGCCCCTTCCCCATCCACTTTTCATTTATTTTCATATGGAGATAAGTAGCATATATCAACCGAGTGACTAACGCCCAAGTTTCTTTTGGGTCCCAGCTCCAGTAAGATCCCCGAGCTTCATTAGCCCACACCGCCCCGGAAAGTATACCAATAGTCAACACAGAAAACCCCAAACTTATTGTTTGATAAGCCCATTTATCTAAGTAGTTAATCAATTGACACTTTCGTGAACTCAAAAAAAGTAAGTATAGAGAATTTTGCGCATCGGCTTGTCTCTTAATATTGGTGCGGGAGTTCAGTCGGGAAATGTTTTTTTTGAAATTATGTTCCAAATTTATGACAAAATAGCTATCTCCCTCATCATAGAAGAGGCTCAGTAAAACTATTGCCAGCAAAGACCCACACAACAAGGTTGCGTAACTAATTGACATTGTACTCACATGCATCATCAACCAATGAGACTGCGAGGCGGGTACTAACAACGTAGATTGCTGCATCTTCTGGGGAAGACTTGAAGTTGCAAAGGCGTGAGTCAGCATAGCACTCGGAGCCAGAACTGCACCCGACAATCCATTTTGATCTCCGATATTCAAAATTGGGTATAACAAAGAGAAGCCCCATGAGAGAAACATCAGCGACTCATATAAATTGCCTAGCGGTAAGTGTCTGGTTTGGAGGCAGCGAAAAATCGTAAATCCCGTGATACAAAAAGAAGCAATTGTCATGCTATTTTTGCGAAAGTGCTCAAACCTATCAATTTCATAAAATAAATTGATGAGATTTAACAGAGTGACGAGAAAAAGCATAAAAAATGAGATGTGAACACAAATGTACTCTACGCGGGTATACGTCGTAATTGAAGGGGACCAGTAATTTATTGCAATTTCATCAACTTCAAATGAATTATTACCAATTTATTTGTAACTTTACTTTTTTCATATCTATTCTAACAGATTTTTTAAACCTGCCTATTTTCTTTTAGGTGCCGCTACTCGGATTCGAACCGAGATGCTATGGCACTGCTTCCTAAGAGCAGCGTGTCTACCTATTTCACCATAGCGGCTGGTCCAAGTCTGAGCAGATGATAACTTATTTTACACTAGTTCAGACCAACGAGTCAACCGTTACAAATTTTTGTAAAATAAGAGTAGAGTCCTGGAATACTTATACGGGTTGGGGGAGTATGAGAGGACTGGTCAATTACGTATATGTAGTCCACACAACTAATATATATATATACGGAATATGGCGCAGTTTGGTAGCGCGCCATCTTGGGGTGATGGAGGTCACAGGTTCAAATCCTGCTATTCCGAATGCAGATGGGTTGATCGTAGGTTAATTGTGACACCGATATGCGTCATTTCATTACACATATACCCTATTTTAGCGGGGTAAAGCCAGTATTTTCAGATCATATAAAAGTCATCAGATTGGGATGCATATATGCATAAGTATCTTAAATCTAACTTATGCAAAAAAAACTTCGAACCAGAAGAAGTCAAAAGTTTCTTCCCCCTACTTTTGTTCCACCTATCGTTTTGAAGCTTCTAGTTTACAAACCCGGAAAAATTCTCGTATATTTAGCCGCTATCAATTTGCTTTGCCATTGAGTTACTACGATGCAAAACACTAATTATTTGAGTACCCAAATATGTTTTTGATAATATTTTATTTCACATCTAAACTTGTTGTCCCCCTAAAGCATTTTCCACCAATTCCTACCAGTTGATTGACAAGCACAATTACGTCGCCACTTACCAATACTCAGACTGTTAGACGACATATTTTTAAACTTTGAAATACTTTATTTTAAAAGGAGGAAGTGGGAATTCTAGGTTATTTGTTAAACTTAATAAGTTCCTCTCACTTCCTTTGTTAGTTTTGTCTTTTTTCACCTAATTGCTTACTCCCCGATATATGTCAAGCAACTATACATATGAGCGGATACTGCTAATTTGTTCGGAAGGATTTTTTTTCCGTTACGTAGTAGAAACTTTTTGAATGCCCGCTTAAAACAGATTGGGCCAAAGAAAAAGATTTTGCTGCTTTCCCTACGGATTTGATTTTCCAGGCATTATTACGAATTTTCTTCCTGGATCGAGAAGTGCGTTTTTTTGGGACGGCCATATTTTAGTTTGTATTCAAGGAGCTTTAGTTGCGACTAGTCGCTATGTTGATACATATCGATAGAATGGATATAATGAATGGAGAAATTCACGAATAACAAGAACGAGAAAACGGCATTTGAGAATAGAAAACTCGATAACGATGCATTAATTTGTTTAATATTTAGTAACTTAATGTGCCTAAGCAATTATCGATTATTTGCGTTCCTGCCATTTAAATGGATGGAATCAATTACAACTCTAATAATATTTTCCCTGTATCCGTGGATCCGTAATGTTTTTTTCTTAGAGTAGATCTTTTGTATCGCCAATTTCTTTCCAAAACAGTGGTGTAAGATTCGGCCCTTGACAACTGCATTGGCTAGCCATGGATAACCAATACCTATATCAGATCCGTCACGAATAAGCAAGACTCGATTTGTAGATATTTTTGTCTTGGACCTCGACGTGTTTCCACCGGGGGTGAACCGACGAACATCGTAAAATCTTCCCGGTTCTACTCGCAGTTGTTTTCCCCCAATATCGATAATTGCGTATGTATCCATTCCGATTCCCTCCCCTCATTTTTCCACTTTTTCAAACAATACTGGGAAAAAAGTTCGCCCATAAAAAAAAGTTGATTCGCTGCCGAATTTTGTGACTCGAATAAGTATCTTAGTCACGCCTAAATATTGTCAAGTTTCTTATTCGTTGTTTGTACCATGAAGTGAAAAACTTGAAAAAGTTTAGTATTTTGTTTAGTCGGAATTTGATTATTTTGTATGCATACATTCCATTTAGTTCTCATACTTCCTCTTCCATCGATAAACGGCAGAAAGGAACTAATAATAAATTAAACTGGGATTCGATACGTCTGTGAAACTTTCAAATGAATATGCTTGGATTATCCCTTTGTGTCCACTAGTAGCTTCTTGCTGCACAGGATCGTTAGCATTCTTTTTTCCAGAAGCTACAGCAGGTTTCCGCCGCCTGTGCGCATTTTTCAACACTTTTTTGTTAGCAACTGCTATGTTTATTTCCCTTGCCTTAATTCGAGAACAATTTGTTAATCATTCGATCCAACAGTATTTGTGGGTTTGGATCCCAAAAAGTGATTTTTGCCTGAAAATAGGGATTTTGGTTGATCCCCTTACTCTGATAATGTCATTACTGGTTACCACTGTAGGCGTATCGGTTATGATTTACAGCGATAGTTACATGTGTCATGATTGAGGATACGTTAGATTTTACGCTTATTTAAGCCTGTTTACCGCGTCGATGTCAGGATCAGTTTTCAGCCCCAACCTGGTACAGCTTTACATCTTCTGGGAATTAGTCGGAATGTGTTCTTATCTTTTGGTAGGTTTTTGGTTCGCAAGGTCAAGTGCTGCAAATGCCTGTCAAAAAGCTTTTATCACCAACCGCATAGGAGATTTCGGATTACTCCTAGGTATTTTAGGTATATATTGGACAACCGGTAGTTTCGAGATTTCTGAATTGTGTGATTGATTCGTTGAGTTGGGGGAGATGGGATTTGTCAATCCGATCTTTGCAAATATAATTGCCCTTTTACTACTTTTAGGTCCAGTTGCTAAATCTGCTCAATTTCCACTTCATGTATGGTTACCAGATGCCATGGAAGGGCCCACGCCGATATCGGCTCTTATTCATGCAGCTACTATGGTAGCTGCTGGTATTTTTCTAATCGCTCGAATTTTCAATTTCATTTCGATGCTGTCCCCAGCGATGTGTGTAATTTCCTGGGTAGGTGGAGTAACCGCCTTTTTAGGTGCCACATTAGCTCTTGCCCAAATAGACCTTAAAAAGGGTCTTGCTTATTCCACCATGTCTCAATTGGGATATATGGTTTCAGCCCTTGGAATCGGTGCTTATCGACCCGCCCTATTTCACCTAGTAACACACGCCTATTCCAAAGCTTTATTATTTCTTGGAGCCGGTTCAGTAATTCATTCGATCGAAAAAGTTGTTGGATACTCACCTGATAAAAGTCAAAACATGTTTTCTATGGGTGGTTTACGTAGGTACATGCCAATTACTGGAACTACTTTTCTTATAGGTACTCTTTCTTTATGTGGGATACCGCCCCTAGCGTGTTTCTGGTCCAAGGATGAAATTATTACCGAAAGTTGGTTACATTCTCCTTTTCTGGGATTATTAGCTTCCAGTACGGCGAGTCTTACGGCGTTTTACATGTTTCGCATCCATCTTCTCACCTTTGAGGGAAATTTTCGTACCAGTGATACGTATTGTAATGAGTTTAATAATCATCCTTTATTAGCAGAGAATTTTAGTTTTTGGGGCGAGTCGGAACTAGAATTGTCTCTAAATCAAATAAGTCAAAGTGTTGGATCTGTACACTACGCAGTCGCAAAAGCAAAAAGTTTATTGTCAACATATTTGACAGACTCAAACGAGTCTTTTCAGGTCTATGGCGGTAGGAGCTTACCAAACCCCGAAGAATCGGGTTTTGTTATGACATTTTCTCTCGTGGCACTGGCAATACCTACTATACTAGTCGGATTAGTAGGAATCGATCTTGGTGGAAAAACCACCGATTTCAATCTACTTCCCGAGTGGTGGATTTTTCCATCTCATTTTTCTGAAGTTAGTAACTATTTTGAAGTTTTAGCAAAAATATTGGTGAATTCAAGTGGTTCATTGGGTTTATCTATTCTTGGGATAATTCTGTCCTTCAAGATCTATATCTATGGACAAACTAATTTATCTAATAATAAAAGAGACTTCACTGCATCGGGAATGGTAGATACTAGTTTAATGAGTTCATTTGGACGTTTTATTCAATCCTGGTCACTGAATCGGGGTTATGTCGATTACTACTACGATATCTTCTCCACGCGTAGTTTGACATCTTTTGGAAAATCAGTTGCAAATTTCGATCGACGCATAATTGATGGTTTTGTCAACACAACTGGCGCCTTTAATTTTTTTGCAGGAGAGGGTATACGTTATGGAGAAAATGGTAGAGTATCCCATTATTTATTTGTACTGCTGCTTGGAATCATTTTACTAATATTTTTAGTAAATTTTCCGCCCTTTCCATAAACTGCTATTTTCGTTTCACGAAGCTCCAATTCGCGTTCATTTCTCCCGACTATTCTTCATCTTCCCCATCTCTAGATTTCCTTTTTGCTTTCCCTATTCTCCCTATTTTTAGTCCTCAAATATTTTCCTTCCATGACATGAAGTGGAAGAATCCTGCGACTATTCTACTACGCCTCCTGGAAGGGGGGAATAGAACCCACTGATTGATGATTGATCAATACAAATCATGGGAGGGGCTTGTGAGGTTGATCTCAACCTTGTCTTGGCCGATTGCCCCCCCCCCCATGCCCATCGGGGGCCTTTCCATTCGAATGGGATTGCTATCGCCGCTGCCTACCCATATAATGGGAGTTAGGGCGTACGCGAAGTTTACAAAATGGCAGAGAAAGCTTAACTCCCTCCAGATTTGAAATTGGCTTCCGGAAAAGAGGTCTTCAAGTGTGTATGAGACTGAATCCCCTACCATTTTCCTCGGTAGCTCAGCGGTAGAGCGGTCGGCTGTTAACCGATTGGTCGTAGGTTCGAATCCTACCCGGGGAGATTCGTATCTACGTCAAGAATTCCCATTCCCAGTAATAGGAGAGTTGTATTTCACACATATGCCAAATCAAGTCGCGTTGGACCATGACCCACCAATCATTGAATGGTTTACTATCGTGCTTATTTCAAGCCTCAACACCAACAAGTGGAGGCGGGAATACTGGCGTGGCGCGTCCTTCCCTCACCCCCCCCCTTACGCTTTCTGAGCAGCTCCAAGGATCCCATTGAGGCGTCGTCTTTTAAGAGTTTCCACTTCAATTCAATCCGGTGTATCGAATGACTGGAATGAGCGAATTAATCAGTCAACTGGGAGAGGGAAATCCAAAATTTTCTCGAGGATACGTATTAATAGTTATACAAAAAATTTGCTTCGTCCGCATAATTCCTGCGGAATAACCTATATTACTCCTCTCAATCCTATTTTTCAGTAGAGAGACTCCTATCATATTCATATAGTAACAGGTCTCCAACTTCTTACTTTTTGAAATGCTGGAATTGGATTTTCCGTATCAGTAAAAGGAAAATAGAGATTTTCCTCCTACTGATTTGGCTTTCAATTCTAGGGCTAGAGATCTAGACAGAGTGGGGAGTATCTAAGGAAGGAAACAACAGTTGTTTCACGACATCGAACTTTTCTGAAGGAATTGTTTCATTGTTCGATCCAGTGATGCTTTACCAAACCGGAACGAATTGGATAGATATTCATAAGTTTCAAGCAACATAGTATAGATAAGAAAATCCTGAAATGGGGAACGATTCCGTCTCATCCATTTGTTTCTATGAACCAGAAGCCTAAACCGAAGAAATCGTTCCGGTAAATCCTCCGCTACCGTGTAGCAACCCAACCGAACGGGAGTAAATGTCTGTGGATATTGCAGATGTATATCTATGAAAGAGGTTTCCTTAATGTATTCGGAATCTCGCTCCTCCTCATCTGAAGGAAGATTATTCCACCGATTGATAGATGAGTCGGGTTTTAATTTCGGATTATCTTCACGATAGAGAAAGAAATTTTTAATTATATTATTTGACATCTTCTGAAGGCGCTGCCTTCTCATACCGTAAATGGTGTAAAGCCTCCGCGCCAGTTCTTTTGTCGGCAACAAGTTGCGGCGCGAGGAAGGAATGTTAGGGTCTGGCTGGAACAGAAGCATGGGGTCCCAGATGAAGCGCCCCCCGAAGAGTCGAGTCGTTTCATTAAATCGATCACAATGTGTTTCATACTCATTAGATGAGTCGCCAGAAATTCCCAATTCGAAAAATTGCTCACGTAACAACATATTATCCAATCGGTTTTCCAATCTTTTAATGGAGTTATCTGTTACATTAGTGACAGATTTCTCGAAGCTGAAAAGATACCCGCTTTTCTCGCGCCACTTACTTTTTTCCCCTTTAATCTTATTGAATTCAAAATCTTGTTGGGGTATATAATTCTGATTATAGTAAAGGAAAATTAAGTTATACAAATGGTTGGGTTCGGATAATACCCCCATCAATTCGTAAGTCCCGCTTCGCAGGAAACGGAGACGCCAAGCCTTGTGGGACCAAGTAATCTCACGCGATATCTCTGTCGTTGAGTTTATTAATTCGGGTGACTGTTGCATCTCGAAATCGGTTAGACTACTAAGTCTCCCTCTTTTTAGAAATTTAGAGGAGCGACTTAAAGAGGTTACACCTGAGCAATACTTGGGTTTTCCAATAGGAAAGGGGGGAGAAAAACTATTACTATTACTGCGTCGACTCCCTTCTCGAAAAATTTCTGAACGTGATAAATTATTTGAGAGGTTTTCTAGGACGCCACAAGCTAGGTTTAAGTCATTCTCTACGAGTTTGTCGATAGCAATGAAATTATCCCTTTTCCTCATATCCATTTGGAACGAATCGCGAGCTACTAATTCAGCTAGTAGCCCTAGGAGATGCAAAAACATAGTGAATTCATCAATTGTTGATTCGGTTATTGAAGGTTCCACATACCAGTTAGACAAGTAATAAAATCGCATTTTTAACGCGTCACGACCAATAAATGGAATATTTGTGAGAGAAATATCTATCAAACTATTCTTCGAAGTTGCTTCCGCCATATTGTAGGAAAAGATTTCCCATTCAGAATCAGATTCCATCCCATTGCCCATATCACTAACAGTCGAATGTTGTCTATGCAAAGCTAATCCAATTGCGTTGCTACATACAAACTTTTTCCTTTTGGAAGTACCTATTAATAACGCTTCATTAGCGAGAAAGAATAAATCTCGTTTACTATAACCTGCAGTTCCAGACACAGTACTCTGAAGAAGAGGCGGATCAGCCCCTACTTCGAAACCTTTGATACGTAATAGAATTGACAATTCTTTCTGACGTTGACACCCATTGGACTTTCGGAAATTTATTAATTAGTTTAACCGATTCGGAGCTACTGAAGCTGGATCTATCCTCGCAGGTACGTGAGTCGTGGCAATAACGACATTCTTGCGGATGTTGGAGTTGCCGAGCTTGTGACCAATACTCTTCAATATTTGGCAAAGTAAAAATTTGGGATCAGCTTCTAGCTTATTATACGAACGATTAATATTCAATTCATGGATATCTTGAATCCATAGTGTACAAGGAGACATTTCTCTAGCTATTTCAAAGACGATATTTAATCGGTGTACGCTCTCTTTCGAGATGAAATTTCCACGTACATTATTGAAAAAGGATCGGTTGTAGATGAACTTCTTTAGTGGTAGTTTCACCACTGGAAAGTAGGAGTTGAATGCTATATCTCTAATAATAGAGGATCGGCCAGTTTCTATAGGTCCTACTAGCAAAATTCCTCTAGATGGTAATAATCTCGATTGGAGTGAAATAGGTATGTCACCACCTGGCATGTTTAGTAGACTGTCTCCTCGTCTTGTTGGTGCTGAAAGTAGAATATTTCTCCCAAGGGCGGAAAAAGCCCACTTCTCCGCAGGATCCAACTTACGGATCTTGTGACCCAATAGATCATTTTGCCAGAATTGAAGTAAGTATGCCAAAACATTGGACCTTTCTTGTGGGTAAGGTTCATGAAAAATCTTGTTGCTCAATAAATCATAATTGGATTTCGATTTCGATGCATACCCGTAGATAATCTTAGTCGTTACTAAATATTGAGTCAGTAGTTCTTTATTACTATCTAAAATATCAGAGGTTTCCCTACGAAATATCCATGAATCAAGTTCATTTTTCACGAGAAGAAAAAAAATTATATTACTTACACAATTCAAGAATCTATTTAAGGAATGGATTAGTAGATCTCTCGTTAACATTTAGCTTGTCGGGGGGGAATACATTACCTTTTTTAAATAGGATCCACGCATTGGGTCTGTTAAATATTCAAGAGTATCGAAACGTTTCCACGAATGAAAAGAATTAGAACCCGAAACGGCAGACAAAGGATGTTTCAGTAACGCGAGAACAAATAATATGGAGAGGATGCAGCAATAGGAGATAGGCCTATTGGAAAATTGAGATACCGACCATTCACCTGGATGTAACATCTCTGCTTCATCAGAAATTTTTTTGAGAATGAGGAGATCTGTCTCGGGTAATATAGTATTAATAGAATTGTTTCCGAATCTCAATCCTAGCCTTTGCAGGCTTTGGAGTAAATAGCCTTTCGCGCCACCTACTAAATTCTCAGCAATTCTTTCAGAAATTCTAGGAAGATCATGATTTGAATCGTAACTTATCTTAAGTACTATTTCTGGAGATGTTTCTCTAATTAGGTCGCAGAAGTATCTCCACCAAGTGGGGGTAAAAAACAGGGGTATATAATCTATCAATAAGCTCCATTTTTTGCCGATACTGTCTTTCCAAAAGATCCAAGAGATCTTATATCCGTTTAAATCTTTTGATAATTCATTAAAATTGATGAAATGGGACGGGCGAGCAGCTTCTTCCCGGGTAGATGAATCTGCAAACCCCGTATCTTCGCGGGGAACCTCCTTTCCAATTGATCCTGCTAGAAATCGTGATGTTACATCATTGCATAATGAGAATCTTAGCGACCAATAAGGTATATCCAATTCTTCCGGTTCCCAGAAATACTCAATAGACAAACCGTTTCGATAGACTCGATTCCTGACGGAACCATTTCTCGAGTCTAATCCATCTTCAACAAACTTTTCCGAATTGACTCGATCTAATACCAAATTCCGACGAGGTTGGGATCGCTGATGATCCGACCACGAGTCGGAGTTTACCGACGCCTTCTCCAAAGAAACTACATCGTTACTGCACAAAGATAAGAACGATCCTTCACGAGGGGATGAGCTCAAACTTGCCAGTAACCCATTCAGATCCGAAATAGTATTGGGAAGTCCATCTAAATGAGTTACTATTGTTGCAGATTCATGCAGATTAGGCAAAATGAATTGAATTGGTGTGAGTAAGTGACCAGCTACCTTACCCGCTGTTTGTTTCGAGAAATTGGATGATAACGAATCTGACAGTTGGGGATGAATAAAAGAGATGATATCAGATGAGATGGCTTTCTCGTGGGAGCCCACATAAAAGTTTTCTAACACGTCGAGATAACTACTGTTGCATTTCCCGATGAAGAAACCCCTTTCGATTCTTGGGATGAAGTTATTTCCAGCACGGCTCCGTATAGGTGAGTCGTTTATTTTATCCATTTGATCGGAAATGCTTTTTGGAATATCCCCACCAATATTGCTAATTGAATTCCCTTCGCGACTTAAATCATACAGAAACAGATTCCAAATTTGCCTCCCCGTAATGAAAAGAGCCTCACTCGGGAATCCTGCTCGGATAGCTTCGATGCGAGGCAACCCGAGAAAGGTGGAATTCGACGCAGGTTTCAATGCGTCCGAGGAGCCTACCGATTTATTACTTCTTAACAGTCTAGACTTGATGAAGAAACTTCTTCCTTCTTCAAGAATTGTTTTTAGAAAAAGTATCTGTTCGTCAATGTAACCACCAAATAAACTTGAGAAAAAATCAAGCTCAATACGACTCATTTTGTTCAATTTCTCAAAATCTATATCGTCCAATTTTTCGATGCAGTAATCAATGGTATCTATCAGAGTTTTCTGGCGAGTAGCTTCAGCAACAATCATTTCAGAAAGAAATAACACATCGAGAAATCGATGAAAATAGTTCTTGGTATGTTGATTGGTACTACGGAGACTGACACCAGTATTATTTAGCAACTTGCTTTTCACTATTGACACACGGCAGATTAATTCCTCCAAGTCGTACTTCATTGCTTCTCCCAAGAATTTCCCGACAGGCGAAAAAGACAAATCCCCTGTCGCATTGAGCCATCTATGCACATTTGATTGAACATTCCTACACTCATGAATTCGGAAGTTAACATATTCGTTCAGTAGACGCTCTACGTCATCCTTCCACTTGAATACTGTTTAGTCAGTTGCAATTCTTGTTACACTGGTGTGTTCTCCGATCCCCGTCCATTCATCCAACCAATATTTGATTTGGAAAAAATATTCAGTGGATAACGCGCAGAGATAATCGTGGAGAAGAAATATGTATGTTGAGTAGAGAGGTATGATTCTATTTCGCCCATATAATCTAACTAAAAAATAGATTGAATCTAGGTTCCCCCCCCTTTTTAATTTGTTTAAAAAATTAGTATTTTCATTTCGATTAGTTGTTTCCTTAGGTATCTCTAAAGATGCTTTAAAAGAGTTTGGAAGAATTTCATTGAAGTCGAAGTATTCGCTATTTGCTAACCTAAGTTTATTGCCAGATATTTTGGTAAACGCTCTATTTTCCCTCATTCCCGATGGAAAAAATCCTTTCTCGGAATTGATGCTATTACCGACGTCAATAACTATCTCCCCAGATAGAATACGGTTTGATTTCTTAATTATCGAAAGGAAGTCAGTGAATCGGTTTATTAATTGATTTCTAATTTGTGAATAAGCGTGTAGAACGGGAAAGTCTTTCCTATCTTCTCCATAATCTAATCCGGATAGAAAGTTTTGAAACAACATCGTTTTTTTACAAGACGTAAACGAATACAAGTTGGAAAAGGCTTCTTGCTCAAAGGAAAATGCCGATCCATCCCCTCGGTGATCTGCTGAATCTGCGGATTCAAGTAGCGCTTTGTCACAGGGCTCCAATACTACGGGACTTAATGAATCGTTTCCCAACCGTATTGCTTGTAACAGATCCAGATCTTGCTCGTCATGAATTTCCCGGAGAAGCGACGAATCAAAATTGTTTTGGTGGCAGTCATTTACGTTCTTGGAAACTACCGATTGGTTATAGAATTTGAAAAACCTAAGTAAATTTTGCAGATACCTACCCCCACGAACTACTGGAATCCCTTCAGTGTCATCCTTGAATCTATCCCCGCCAAAGAGTCGGGAATCCCTCGTTATACGTGCCTTCCATCTACCGAAACCCGGGGGAGTCGTGACACCATAACGAATTTTTTTGAATCGAAGGAAGCAATCGTAGGAAAATTTGCCAGAATTTTCTGTGTGTTTTTTTCTTATCCCGTCACCTCCATTAATGACTTTCGTTAATACAAAACTTCTCTCGATCGAATTTTTGTCACTTAAGCGATGCATAAAAATTGGTATCGTCAGCAACATCAGCATCTCCAGGGTGATGCTACTGCCCCTCATTACTGAATGACGCAGATTACATAAAAACAGTGAACTTAGAAATCACAAGTCAGATAATCTGATAGAAGGTTCAGCAGTGGAAGCTGGACTAACTACAAGTTCTTCGAGATGTTGGTTTCCCAATGATTCGGAGAAGTAGTTTAATGCATCGACTTCTAAGAAGTCCCAAACTTCAGAGGAAAAATCTGGGCCCCTTACTTCTACTCTTTCTCTTACCACCTTTTCTTTTTTCGCCATAGTTTTGTTTTTCCATATTAGCTCTGAGACTATTTATCTACCTATTCCCTATATTTATTATATTCTATTATACCGAGAATTTCGAAAATTTCAACATGGGATGGAAGAAATCTATCAGACGAGTCTAGTTATTTTCGTAACTAACCGCATCCAAAACTGGAATGAAATCGGGAATTCTCAGATGTTATTGTTATTGTCGAAGAGACCCGCATATAGCCCGTCCACCTCAGCAAATTCTCTCCGCCCTAAGCAAGCGGAGCGGTAGTATTGAATTACCCGGATGGGCGAACGACGGGGATTGAACCCGCGCGTGATGGATCCACAATCCATTGCCTTGATCCACTTGGCTACGTCCGCCCCCTTTGTGATTTGTTTTTGTTAAGGGGCTCCCCAAACAAAATTCATCCTTTAAGCTATTTAGATTTTTCGATTGATACACATCCATATTCACTGCATGTATATAACAAGACAACAGAGAATCTGTGAAATGAAGAATGTACTCCCAACTCCTTCTACCCAAAAGATTGAAGGGTTACAAGCATTCAGCGAATCGGAATAGTAACTCTTCTCAATTATTAAATCCCAGAAGGATATTCCGACTCTTCTTTCTCCTCAATTCAAGGTGGGAAACTGGTGACCGTGAGATTGTGACAGGCCGTTATTTTTCCCTATTTTCGTTCTACCGTAGGAACCTTCCCTTTTCATTGGACACCAAACTCCATCTTCCGAAGTTGAAGGGTTTGGTATCCAGTTGTGCTGCATAACCAGACGGCTATTATCCGTTTATAGAAGGGGCTTCGACAGAAGCTAAGTCTAGGGGGAAGTTATGAGCATTACGTTCATGCATGACTTCCATACCTAGGTTGGCGCGGTTTATGATATCAGCCCAGGTGTTTATAACACGACCTTGACTGTCAACCACAGATTGGTTGAAGTTAAAACCATTCAAGTTGAATGCCATAGTGCTGATGCCTAAGGCGGTGAACCAGATACCTACTACGGGCCAAGCAGCTAAGAAGAAGTGTAGAGAACGAGAATTGTTGAAGCTAGCATATTGGAAGATCAAACGACCGAAGTAGCCGTGAGCAGCTACGATGTTGTAAGTTTCTTCTTCTTGACCAAACTTATAACCTGCATTGGCAGACTCATTCTCAGTAGTTTCCCTAATCAAACTAGAAGTTACCAAAGAACCATGCATAGCACTGAATAGAGAGCCGCCGAATACGCCAGCTACACCCAACATGTGGAAAGGATGCATAAGGATGTTGTGCTCAGCCTGGAAGACGATCATGAAGTTGAAAGTACCAGAAATGCCCAGAGGCATACCGTCAGAGAAACTTCCTTGACCAATTGGGTAGATCAGGAATACGGCGGTAGCAGCTGCGACTGGAGCTGAGTAAGCGACAGCAATCCAAGGACGCATACCTAAACGGAAGCTTAGTTCCCATTCGCGACCCATGTAGCAAGCTACACCAAGTAGGAAGTGAAGAACGATCAGTTCATAGGGACCACCATTGTAAAGCCATTCATCGACGGAAGCTGCTTCCCAGATTGGGTAGAAGTGTAACCCAATAGCTGCAGAAGTAGGGATGATAGCACCAGAGATAATGTTGTTACCGTATAGCAAAGAACCAGAAACGGGCTCGCGAATACCGTCAATATCTACAGGAGGAGCTGCGACGAAAGCGATGATAAATACAGAGGTTGCGGTTAGTAGGGTGGGAATCATCAAGACACCGAACCATCCAATGTAAAGACGGTTTTCGGTGCTGGTGATCCAGTCGCAGAAGCGACCCCATAGGCTTGCGCTTTCGCGTCGTTCTAGAGTTGCGGTCATGGTAATTTTTGGTTTCCGAGAAGGAGTTAGTGATTCCCCAGGCTAGTAAGCCTGTTAATTCTTAGTGTATCACAAAAACCTATCTGTGTCAACCAAAATTGATTGAGTCTATAGAATTTTTGGATAAAGAGGCTTTTTCCCCGTATCTCAAAATTTTTTGTCAATTATTTGACAACCTGGATTCCCTAAAACAAAGGGAAGGGGAGAGATGAAATTTTTCTCCTACGTGATGTGCGCCCCTAATCAAATTTGGTCTCTAAGAAACTAATCCTGTGTCAAGCCTTTTTACGAACGAATCACTCCGCAGCTTCGCATCGACCAACGTATTCCAAATATTGGAATAATTAATGAACTGAGGAGGAAGTAGTCGTCAACCCCTCACTTATCCATTTCTGCGTAGTGTTTCTCGATTCCCCGATACCTGCGCCCCGGTTCCAATCCACAACGAAAAGATTGTGGATTGGAACGAATATAAACAAAACTAACGGAAGTGGGCAAAAGCTTTGTTAGCTTCCGCAACTTTGTGAGTCTCCTCCTTTTTTCGTATGGCACTACCAGAATTTCTGGCGGCATCCATCAATTCATCACTCGATCTTAAAGCCATACTTCGACCTGAGCGTTTTCGACACGCGATCAATGACCACCGGATGGCCGAAGCTTTTCCTTTTGCAGGTACTACTTCAACGGGAACTCGATAAGTTGATCCACCTACACGTTTGGTTTCTGTGACTACATCGGGAGTTACCCCACGAACTGCCTGTCGCAGAACAGACAGTGGGTTCCTATTTGTCTTTTATCTAATCCGCTTCATAGCCTGATAAAAAATCTGATAAGCAAGTGATTTTTTGCCGTTTTTCAGAATACGATCAACTAGCATGTTTACTAATCGATTGCGATAAATTGGATCCGATTCGATATTTCTAATTTTGTTCACTACACTGCTCCGATGTACCACAAGTTTACAACTATGTCAGACTTCAACCAATTTTTTTTTTTTCCGGCGATGTCTTAAGCTACTATTTTGGCTTCTTTACTCCATATTGTAGAGTGGATCCGCCGGGTAGTGGGGGATCTCCCTCCAAACTGCACGTGCGACTTTCGCCGAATACAGCTTTCCATATGATTGAATAAGAACTACCGGTTTTTAACCAATTTTTATTCGTTACGCAAATCATATTTACTCATTGCACATTGAGCATCCGTTTCCTTCTCTTCCACGGAGAAAGTAGAAATAGGTATGGGAAGGAAAAATTTTGCAATTCAGTTATCTTACTATTAATATCCGTAGGTTTCTCGATCCAATCGGTACATGTATACAAAGTCTCCGCCGAATCTCCATAGTCGTAACCCGAACCTGTTCCGGA